TAACTTTTTTAGAACAAGTTGAAAAAAAACTTAAAAATATAATACAATTTTTTTTTTTATTTTTTTTTAAACCTAAAGATTTCTTTATAAAATTAGCAAAATACATGATTTTCTAAAAAAGAAAACGGATACTCAATTTAAATGAGTAAATATTTAAATAAAAAAATATATTTAATATTATGTTTTTTTATTTTAAATATTGAAAGCCGTATTCAATAAAAGTTGTACATACGGCTTGAAGGGAGATTTTTAGTATTTTTAATTAATCTACCCTACAATATGGAGTGAAAAAGCCAAAATAAATTCTTTAGTTTTTTATATTTTAATAAATTATTCAATTACTTTTTTAATATTATGTCACGTCGTAGTACTATAGAAAAAAAAATAGGAAAATCTGATCCAATTTATCGTAATCGATTAGTAAATATGATGGTTAATCGAATTCTTAAACATGGAAAAAAATCATTAGCTTATCGCATTCTTTATAAATCCATGAAAAATATTAAACAAAAAACAAAAAAGAATCCATTATCAGTTTTACGTCAAGCTATACGTCGAGTAACTCCTAATGTAACAGTAAAAGCAAGACGTTTAGGTGGGTCTACTTATCAAGTGCCAATTGAAATAAAATCTGCACAAGGAAAAGCTCTTGCTATTCGTTGGTTATTAAACGCATCTAGAAAGCGTTCAGGACGAAATATGGCTTTTAAATTAAGTTATGAATTAATAGATGCTGCTAAAGATAATGGAGATGCTATACGAAAAAAAGAAGAAACTCATAGAATGGCTGAAGCTAATAGGGCTTTTGCTCATTTTCGGTAATTTTTTTTGAAAATAAGAAAGCGTATTAAAAAAATATATATATATACATACCTTTTTTAAAAAGCAATAATATTTTATAAATAATTTATTAGTCAAATTATTAATAATTTGACTAATAAATTATTTATAAAATAGAAAAATACTAGAATTTTTTTATATATCGAGAAAATTTTTATGGACTTAGAATTTGATTTTTCTTTTTTTTACGTAAATACAATTTTGCCTGAATGTATTCTTATTATTTTTTTAATAATTATTTTAATATTAGATTTAATTTTAGAAATAAAAAATAAATCTTTACTATTTTATATTTCTTTACTAGGTTTGTCATTAAGTATTTTTATTTTATTCTTCCAATTAGAAAAAGAACCAACTATTAGTTTTTCGGGGAATTTTCAAGATGATAGTTTTAATAGAATATTTCAAATTTTGATAGCTTTATGTTCAATATTATGCATTTTTTTATCGATTGATTTTATTGAATGTACAAAATTATCAATAACCGAATTTATTATTTTTTTAGTAACAGCAACTATAGGAGCAATGTTTTTATGTAGTGCTAATGACTTAATTACCATTTTTGTTTCTTTAGAATGTTTAAGTTTATGTTCATATTTATTATCTGGTTATACTAAAAAAGATATTCGATCTAATGAAGCTGTTATGAAATATTTACTTATAGGTGGACTTAGTTCTTCTATTTTAGTTTATGGTTTTTCTTGGTTATATGGTCTATCAGGAGGAGAATTACAACTTCAAAAAATATCAGATGGACTTATAAATACAGAAATGTACAATTATTCAGGAAGTTTAATTGCACTGGTATTTATTACAGTGGGAATTGGATTCAAACTTTCTTTAGTACCTTTTCATCAATGGACTCCCGACGTATATGAAGGAGTGTGATTCGTTTTCTATAAATAAAAAAACAAAATTATTTATTGTTTTATAGTATTTATAAATATTTTATAGACATGCAAAATAAAAAATTTTTATTGTTACTCAAAATAAAATATAACTTTTATAAAATAAAAAAAAATTTAATAAATTTAAAATAAAACAAAGTTAAAATAATAAAAACATCTTAATTATTAGGGGTAATTTGACAAAAAATAATATAAATAAAATAATTTAATATTAAAAAATAAATACTATTTAATATTAATAATCTTTTTTTTCCTTCAAAGATTATGAGTGAATATACATTATTTATTAAAAAAAAAACCTAAAATAAAAAATTCATGACTATTTAAAACGAAAAAATTTAGCTAACTTTTTTTTTCTTTAACATTACAATTATTTTTTTTTAATAAAAAAAAATAATTGTAATGTTAAAGAAAAAAACTAAAACAGGATTCTTCGTAAAGTTAAATTTATTAGAAAATTAATATTTTATTTTTAGTTTTATATACATACACGAGGAAAGTAATAATATTAATTTAAATTTTTACTTAGGAGCTGTGTGAAAGAAAAATTTCATGCACAGTTTTGAATGAGAGAAAAGAATGAGTAATCTTCGTTTCGATTCTAACTCCCCTACTCCAGTTGTTGCTTTTCTTTCGGTTGCTTCAAAAATAGCAGGCTTAGCTTTATTAGTCCGTATTTTTAATATTGTTTTCCCTTTTCTTTTTAATCAATGGCATTTTCTTTTTAAAATATTAGCTATTTGTAGTATGATCTTAGGTAATATAGTAGCTATTACTCAAACAAGTATGAAACGTATGCTTGCATATTCGTCAATAAGTCAAATTGGATATTTAATGATTGGAATAATTGTTGGAGACTTTAATGGATATACAAGTATGATAGTTTATTTACTATTTTATATATTCATGAATTTAGGAATTTTTGCTTGTATTATCTTATTTGGATTACGTACAGGAACAGATAATATTAGAGATTATAATGGATTAATTTTAAAAGATCCTTTATTAACATTTTCTCTTGCTTTATGTTTATTATCTTTGGGAGGTATTCCTCCATTATCTGGTTTTTTTGGCAAACTTTATTTATTTTGGTGTGCATGGAAAGACGGTTTATACTTTTTAGTTTTTATAGGACTTTTTACAAGTATTATTTCTATATATTATTATTTAAAAATAATTAAATTATTAATTACTGAAGAAACTAAAGAAGTTACTTCTTATATACAAACGTATACAGGGTTTTCTTTTCCTATTTTTTATAAAAATTCAATTCAAGTTAGTATAATTATTTGTGTAATTGCTTCTATGTTCTTAGGAATATTTATGAATCCTATTATTTATATAATTCAAAATAATTTAAATTTAAATAGTTTTATAAATATCTAATATCTATTTTTTTAATTATTAAATATTTTTATGCTAATAAAAAATAGAATTTTACTTTATTTTTTTAGTTATGTTATATTTAACATAACTAAAAAAATAAAGTAAAATTCTATTTTTTATTTTATTTTTATATGATATATAATATTTGTCAAATAAAAAAAAACTTATTTTATAGGCCTTGATGGTGAAATGGTAGACATATAAGACTCAAAATCTTAGGCTTTAAAGCGTGGAGGTTCGAGTCCTCTTCAAGGCAAGTTTTTTTTGATAATAAAAAAAGTAATCTTATGTTATACTATTTATTTGATATCAATGATTTTGTTGAACAAAAAAAAATCATATTTATTTTATTTAAAATATTTTGATTAATATTATTGATCTAATAATTGTACTGAAAAAAATCAGCTATAAAAAATTACAAATAAAAATCAGATGATATTTTTTAGTATTGTAAACTAAACACTAATATAATAAACATATGGAAGTAAATATTCTTGCATTTATTGCTACTGCATTGTTCATTTTAATCCCTACAGCTTTTTTACTAATCCTTTACGTACAAACTGCTAATCAGAGTAGTTAGTAAATTTTTTTTTAATTATTAAAATTTTTGGATTTATCAAATAATATTGTATTTTTATTTAACTATTTAGTTTTTACAATATTAAAAATTAATTTAAAAAAACTAAAAAAATTATATATAATTTTTTTAGTTTTTTTAATTTTATTTATTTATTATTAATATGATTCATATAGAATTAGGTCCTAGTACTATATTAGGAATAGGGCTTATTATAATAGGTATCCTTTTATATGCCCTTCGAATAAGGGAACTTAATGTATCTAGAGGTATGATTTATAATGTACTTAAATAAATTATAAAATTTCAATTTATTTATTAATAATAGTAAATATAAAATTTGAAAAAAATTTTAATTTATTAAAAAAAAATTTATGGTTAAAATTGAATTTATTTTTTAACATTTCGTAAACATATTTAAATAGTAAAATTAAAATGGAATTTTAAATAAAAAAATAGATTATATATTACATATTACACATTTTATAAAAAATAATTTTTTTATTTAATTAATTTTTTATTTCTCTAGAAAAAAAAAATAACTTAATCCACGAAATGACAAATAAACCTAAAAATATTAAACTATATTTTTTTAATTAACTAAGTACAATTAAAATAAACCTATTTTTTAAAATAAATTTAAATAGGTAAAAGACAATCCAAAAAGTTTTTTTATACTTACTTGGATTTAGAGTATTTAAAATTTAAAATTTTTTGTTTTAATGCTTAAGCCATAAAGAAATTAACATAGCATATATGGCTTTTAGAGAGGGGACATAAAATTGAATAAATTAACCTATCTCAATACTATGATTCTTTTTTTTCATCCATTGGATTATTATGTGGAGGAATTCTTATCTTTCAAGGTTGGCGTTTAGATCCAATTCTTTTATTATCGCAAATACTTTTAAGTGGAACAGCTATTTTTTTTATAGCAGAAAGTTTATATTTACGTAATAATAAATTTAATTTTAAAATTTTTTCTAAAAAAAAAAATAATTTTTTTATTTTAGAAAAAAAAATTTTGAAAAAAAAGATAAATTATAAAAAAATAAAATTAATAAAAAAACATTATAAAGAATGGAAAAAAATTGATTACACTTTTTTTATTTCTTATACAATATAACTAATATAGCTTAAGTAGTTTAATTTTTTTCTTTTTAATATTAAAAAGAAAAAAATTAAACTACTTTTTTTTTGCATTATTTTTATAACATTTTTAATTTTTCCTTAAAAAGCGTGAAAAAAAATACAAAAAGGATCGTTATAAATATGTTTGAATAAATATTCAACTAAAATTAATGCAAATTAATTTAATAAATAAGAAATAAACTATATTTTTTTATCTTTTGTAATAAAAAATTTTATATTTATTTTAATTTATTTTATTAGTTACTTAATTATTAGAAATTTGTAATAACACTTGCTTTTTTTTTTCATTTGATTTATTCTAGATACTAGGGTTATCTATTAATGATAAATTTAAATGAAAAATAAAGTAATAGGCTATATTAAAATATAGAGCAATACCTTTTTTATTTAAAATATGACATAATAGATAATCCAAATCTTTTTATATTTTGTTTATATTGTTAAGGCGACACCCAGATTCGAACTGGGGGTAAAGGATTTGCAGTCCTCTGCCTTACCACTTGGCCATATCGCCTTATTTTTTTTAATAAAAGATTTGGTAAAAATCGTATAACTTTTAATTATTACAATTTTTTAGTTAATATTTACTTAATTATAAAACTTAATCATTTTTTAAGCAAGTATCTTTTTTTTTAGTTACTATAAAAAAAGATTTGATATAGTAAATGACATAGTAAAAAATAATAATAAAATAAAAAAAAACTTAAGAACATTTTTTTTATGCAATTCGATAGAAAAATTTTTTAATTAGATTTGATATTAGAAAACAAACTCTAACACTATTTTAGAGGAAGAAAAAATTACGGAAATTTTTGTACTCCCTGAATTTGGAAAAATACAATTTGAAGGATTTCATCGTTTTATTTATAAAGGTTTAATAGAAGAACTTAGTTATTTTCCCAAAATTAAAGATGCAGATCAAGAATTTGAATTCCAATTATTGGATAAAGATTATAAATTAGCAGAACCTATAATAAAAGAAAGAGATGCTGTATATCAATTAAGTACATATTCCTCAGATTTGTATATACCCGCTCAATTGTCTCAAAAAAAAAAAGGAAAGACACAAACACAAACTGTATTTCTTGGAAGTATTCCTTTAATGAATTCTCAAGGCACCTTTGTAGTTAATGGTGTTGCAAGAGTTATAATTAATCAAATTTTAAGAAGTCCAGGTATTTATTATAATTCAGAACTAGATCATAATGGAATTTCTATATACACAAGTACAATTATTTCTGATTGGGGAGGAAGGCTAAAATTAGAAATTGATAGCAAAACTAGAATTTGGGCTCGCATAAGTAAAAAACGAAAAGTTTCAATTTTAGTTTTATTATTAGCTATGGGTTTAACTATCAAACAAATTTTAAATAGTATTTGTTCTCCAAAAATTTTTTTGGACGCCCTAAAAAAAAAAAAAAAAAAAGAACAACCTCAATCTAATGAAGATGCTATAGTAGAACTTTATAAACAATTATATTGTGTAGGTGGAGATCTTGTATTTTCTGAATCTATACGTAAAGAATTACAAAAAAAATTTTTTCAACAAAGATGTGAATTAGGAAAAATTGGTAGATTAAATTTAAATAAAAAACTTAATCTTAGCGTACCTGAAAATGAATATTTTTTATTGCCACAAGATATTTTAGCTGCTATAGATTATTTGATAAAAATAAAATTTGGTATTGGTACACTTGATGATATAGATCATTTAAAAAACCGTCGTATTCGCTCTGTAGCAGATTTATTACAAGATCAATTAAAGTTAGCATTAGTACGTTTGGAAAATTCTGTACGACAAGTTATACGAGGAGCAACTAAACGAAAAAATTTACCTAATCCTAAAACTTTAATTACTCCAACTCCATTAATAGCTACTTTCAAAGAATTTTTTGGTTCACATCCTTTATCCCAATTTTTAGATCAGACTAATCCATTAACAGAAATCGTTCATAAACGAAGACTAAGCTCTTTAGGTCCCGGAGGATTAACACGACGAACAGCTAGTTTTCAAGTACGAGATATTCATTTTAGTCATTATGGACGTATTTGTCCTATTGAAACATCTGAAGGGATGAATGCTGGACTTATTGCATCATTAGCGATTCATGCGAAAGTAAATAATTGGGGATCTTTGGAAAGTCCTTTTTATAAAATATCTAAAATTTCTAAAAAAGAAAAAGTTATTTATTTATCTGCCGGAGAAGATGAATATTACCGAATAGCTACTGGAAATTGCTTGGCTTTGGATCAAAATACACAAAAAATACAAATAACACCAGCTAGATATAGACAAGAATTTTTAGTTATTGCTTGGGAACAAATACATCTTCGAAGTATTTATCCTTTGCAGTATTTTTCTATTGGAGCTTCTTTAATTCCATTTTTAGAGCATAATGATGCAAATCGTGCCTTAATGGGATCTAATATGCAGCGTCAAGCGGTTCCACTTATAAAACCTGAAAAATGTATTGTAGGAACAGGCTTAGAAAGTCAAGCAGCTTTAGATTCTGGAAGTTTAGTTATTGCAAAACAAAATGGAAAAATTTTATATACTGATAGTAAACAAATAACTTTGATTGACACTAATAAAAAAAATACAAATAAATTTTTAACAACATATCAGCGTTCAAATAATAGTACTTGTATACATCAAAAAATAGAAGTTACTCCACATAATTTTGTAAAAAAAGGACAAATTTTAGCAGATGGTGCCGCAACTATAAAAGGAGAATTATCGTTAGGAAAAAACATTTTAGTAGCATACATGCCATGGGAGGGTTATAATTTTGAAGACGCAATACTTATTAGTGAACGTTTAATATTTGAAGATATTTACACCTCAATTCATATTGAAAGATATGAAATTAAATCTCGTACTACAAGTCAAGGCCCTGAAAAAATTACTAAAGAAATACCTCATTTAGAAAAAAATATACTGCGTCATTTAGATAAAAATGGACTTGTATTACCAGGATCATGGGTAGAGGCAGGAGATGTTTTAGTAGGAAAATTAACACCTCAAGAAACAGAAGAATCATTCCGTGCTCCAGAAGGAAAATTATTACAAGCTATATTTGGTATTCAAGTAGCGACTGCAAAAGAAACTTGTCTTAAAGTGCCGTTGGGTGGAAAAGGACGAGTTATTGATGTGCGATGGATTTCTAAAAAAGAAAATTCTAGTAATTATGAAAAAACAATACATGTTTACATATCACAAAAACGAAAAATACAGGTAGGAGATAAAGTCGCTGGAAGACATGGGAATAAAGGCATTATTTCAAAAATTTTACCTAGACAGGATATGCCATATTTGCAAAATGGCACACCAATTGATATGGTGTTAAGCCCTTTAGGAGTACCTTCGCGAATGAATGTAGGACAAATTTTTGAATGTTTACTTGGTTTCGCTGGGCATTTCTTAAAAAAACATTATCGAATAACCCCTTTTGACGAAAGATATGAACGAGAAGCGTCCAGAAAATTAGTATTTTCAGAACTTTATAAAGCAAGTAAAAAAACAGGAAACCCTTGGTTATTTGAAACTGAAAACCCTGGAAAAAGTCATTTAATAGATGGAAGAACTGGAGAAATATTTGAGCAATCTGTTACAGTAGGAAAAGCTTATATGTTAAAGTTAATTCATCAAGTTGATGATAAAATTCACGCACGCTCGAGTGGACCTTACGCACTTGTTACTCAACAACCACTTAGAGGAAGATCCAGACGTGGAGGCCAAAGAGTAGGAGAAATGGAAGTTTGGGCTTTAGAAGGTTTTGGTGTTGCTTATATTTTACAAGAAATGCTTACTATTAAATCTGATCATATACATGCTCGCTATGAAGTACTTGGTGCCATTATAACAGGAGAACCAATACCTAAACCTACAACTGCTCCAGAATCTTTTCGATTACTTGTTCGAGAATTACGATCTTTATCTTTAGAATTAGACCATTCCGTTATATTTGAAAAAAACTTAAATATAAATTTTAAAGACGTTTAATATAAAAAAATTAATTTAAACTTTATGATTCATCAAGAAAAATATCAACATCTTCGAATTCGATTAGCTTCTCCGGAACAAATACGCAGTTGGGCTGAAAGAATTTTACCTAATGGAGAACTTGTGGGTCAAGTAACAAAACCATATACTTTACATTATAAAACACATAAACCTGAAAAAGATGGATTATTTTGTGAACGTATTTTTGGCCCTATTAAAAGTGGACTTTGCGCTTGTGGAAAATATCAAACAATTGAGAAATATTCAAAATTTTGTGAACAGTGTGGCGTTGAATTTATTGAATCACGTGTTCGAAGATATCGAATGGGATATATTAAATTAGCTTGTCCTGTAACGCATGTATGGTATTTAAAGCGCTTACCTAGCTATATTGCGAATCTTTTAGCTAAACCTCTTAAAGAATTAGAAAGTCTAGTATATTGCGATGTGTGACTTGTTTATAAAACTTAATTATACAGATTTAATTTAACTGTTATCCTATTATTTATTATTCATAAGGGTATCACTAATTTTGATATGTTTCTTAAAAAAAGTAATGTAGAACTCAAAAAATAAAATTTAAAGTAGTTAATCTAGGGTTTATATCTATATGTATAAAAATGTATTAATATTTCTTAATTTTATATATTTTATATAGATATATTTTTTCTTTGTTATTTAGAGATTTCGTAAACAAAAATTTAGTAAAAAAAAATAATTACTATATTAATTAATTTATTATGGACATTGCCGTTTATTCATCGCATATAAACGCTAAATAATATTATATCCATCGAAACAGAACAAAAACCTAAAGGATTATGAAAATAAATATATATATAAACAAGAGAATTTCTTATTAATTTTAAAATATTAAAAGTATTTTTGTAAAAAAATATATCATTTAAAGAAAAGAAGATTACTCAAAAATAAAAAATTTATTAAAAAATTTAATATAACATGAGTAATAAATAGTAATAAATCATTATTTTATAAAATTTTTATAAAAATAGAATGTAAATTTTTTTGAAACAAGCATATATAACAGATATAAGTAAAATTTCTATTTTTAGTATAATTATAAGTAAAATTTAATGCTATTTGAGCCGGATGAAAAAAAATTTTCATGTCCGATTCTCTGGGGGGGAATTAGCCTATCCCAATCTTTTTCTTGCTAGACCTATTTCAAAAAAACCTACTTTATTAAAATTACGAGGTTTATTTAAATATGAAGATCAATCTTGGAGAGATATTTTTCCTCGGTTTTTTTCTTCACGTGGGTTTGAAGCATTTCAAATTAGAGAAATCGCTACTGGGGGTGACGCTATTAAAAAACAATTAAGTAATATAAATCTTCAAGTAGTTATGGATTACGCTTCTATAGAATGGAAAAACTTAGTAGAACAAAAATCTACAGGAAATGAATGGGAAGATCGAAAAATTCAAAGAAGAAAAGATCTTTTAGTAAGACGTATAAAATTAGCAAAACAATTTCTTCAAACAGATATAAAGCCAGAATGGATGGTTTTATCTTTTTTACCAGTTCTTCCTCCTGAATTACGGCCTATGATTGAATTAGGTGAAGGCGAATTAATTACTTCTGATTTAAATGAGCTATATCGAAGAGTTATTTATCGAAATAATACTCTTATTGATTTTTCGACTAGAAGTGGCTCTACACCAGGAGGTTTAGTTGTTTGTCAAACTAGATTAGTACAAGAAGCTGTAGATGCACTTATTGATAATGGAATTCGTGGACAACCTATGAAAGATAGTCACAATAGACCTTATAAATCTTTTTCAGATGTTATTGAAGGAAAAGAAGGACGTTTTCGTGAAAATTTACTTGGAAAACGGGTTGACTATTCAGGAAGATCGGTTATTATAGTTGGTCCTTCTCTTCCATTACATCAATGCGGACTACCAAGAGAAATGGCAATAGAATTGTTTCAAGCTTTTGTTATTCGAAGTTTAATTGGACAATCTCTTGCTCCTAATCTCAGAGCAGCTAAAAGTATGATTCAAAATAAAAAATCTATTGTATGGAAAGTACTTCAAGAAATTATGCAAGGGCATCCTATCTTATTAAATCGAGCACCTACTTTACATAAATTAGGTATACAGGCATTTCAACCTATTTTAATAAAAGGTCGCGCTATTCGTTTACATCCATTAGTTTGTGGAGGATTTAATGCAGATTTTGATGGAGATCAAATGGCTGTTCATATACCGTTATCTTTAGAAGCTCAAGCTGAAGCACGATTACTTATGTTTTCCCATACAAACCTTTTATCCCCTGCCACAGGAGATCCTGTTTCTGTACCAAGTCAAGATATGCTTCTTGGACTATATATCTTAACAATTGAAAATTATCAAGGTATTTATGGTAACAAAAAACATCCTTACAAATATAATAATAATAAAGTTCTTTTAAATAAAACACCTTATTTTTCTAGTTATGATGATGTTATAAAAGCTCAAAAACAAGAAAAAATTAAATTTCATAGTCCTTTATGGCTTCGATGGGAAAACCAATTAAGAATAATTACATCAATAAATCGTGAAAAACCTATTGAAATTCAATATAACTCTTTAGGTGTTTTTTCTAAAATTTATGAACATTATCAACTTAGAAAAAATAAAAAAGAACAAATTATTAATGTTTATATTTGTACAACTGTTGGCCGTATTATATTTAATCAACAAATCGAAGAAGCTATTCAGGGTACTTTAAAGGCTTCAAATTTTCGAAATAATTCTTTACCCGCTATAATTATATAATATTCATTTTTTTCTACAAATAGAAATAAAAAAGTCAAGTAAAAAAATGGCTTGAATTTATTGGTATATCCTGTTTATGACAATAAAGAGGTTTTTTATTATGGCAGAACCAGCCAAAATGCTCTTCTATAATAAAGTGATGGATAGAAATGCAATAAAACAGCTTATTAGCAGATTAATTGCTCACTTTGGTATTACATATACAACACATATTTTAGATCAACTTAAAATTTTAGGCTTTAAACAAGCTACTCAAGCTTCAATTTCATTAGGAATTGACGATCTTTTAACAGCACCTTCAAAAAGTTGGCTGATCCAAGATGCGGAACAGCAAGGTTATAACTCTGAAAAAAATTATCGTTATGGAAACGTTCATGCAGTAGAAAAATTACGCCAATTAATTGAAACCTGGTATGCAACAAGTGAATATTTAAAGCAAGAAATGAATCCTAATTTTCGGATGACAGATCCGTTAAATCCAGTACATATGATGTCTTTTTCAGGGGCTCGAGGAAGTACATCCCAAGTTCATCAGTTAGTAGGTATGCGAGGTTTAATGTCAGACCCTCAAGGTCAAATTATTGATTTACCTATTCAAAGTAATTTTCGGGAAGGATTATCTTTAACAGAATATATTATTTCTTGCTATGGCGCTCGTAAAGGAGTTGTTGATACGGCAGTACGAACATCAGATGCTGGATATCTTACACGTAGACTAGTTGAAGTAGTTCAGCATATCGTGATACGAAAAGTAGATTGTGGTGCTCTTCAAGGTATTTTTGCAACTTCTTCGCGTAATAATATTTCTAAAAAAAATAATAATCAACAGAAATTAATTGGACGTATATTAGCAGAAAATATATATGTAAATGCAAGATGTATCGCTATTCGTAATCAAGATATCACAGCAAATCTTGCTTTTTCTTTAGTAACTACAAAAAAAAGACCAATTTTTATACGTTCTCCTTTAACTTGTAAAAGTATGTCATGGATTTGTCAATTATGTTATGGATGGAGTCTTACTCACGGTAATTTAATAGAATTGGGTGAAGCTGTAGGTATTATTGCAGGACAATCTATTGGAGAACCAGGTACCCAGTTAACATTAAGAACATTTCATACTGGTGGTGTTTTTACAGGTGATATTGCGGAACATGTACGAACACCGTTTAATGGAATTATTAAATTTGATACAAATTCAGTTTATCCTACACGTACTCGACATGGTCATCCTGCGTGGATATGTAATAATAATTTATCTGTTATTATTAAAAGTAAAAAAAAATTACATAATTTAGTTATTCCACCACAAAGTATACTTTTAGTTCAAAATAATCAATATATAGAATCAAAACAAGTTATTGCCGAAGTTCGTGCTAAAATATCTCCTTTTAAAGAAAAAGTTCAAAAATATATTTATTCGAATTTATCTGGAGAAATGCATTGGAGTACAAAAGTTCAGCATGCATCGGAATATATACATAGCAATGTTCATCTTTTATGTATGACGGGTCATATATGGATATTAGCAGGACACTTTGAAAAATGTTATGAATCTTTTTTTCTATTTTATCGCAATCAAGATAAGTTAGATAATAAACTTCCAATTGCAAATAAAACTTTAAATTATTATAAAAATTCACAAAAAAATTTAAATTTATTTTGGAATTTTATTTATTCTAGTATTATTATATATACTTATAAATTTTCGAGAATAATTAAAAATAATAAAACTCGTTTTTTTTTTAATAAAACAAAAAATAAATATAAAAAAAAATCTTTGTTTCAATTTATTCTTAAAATTCCAAAAAATGGTATTTTAAAAAAAAATGATATTTTTGCTATTTTTAATGATCCTAAATATAAAATAAAAAATTCAGGAATTATAAAATATGGTACTATAAAAGTTGATTTAATTAATAAAAAAAAAGATATTTTTGAAGATTCAAAAATTAAAAATACTAAAACAAAATATAAAATAATAAAAGAAGGTAATTTTTTCTTTCTTCCTGAAGAAGTATATAATTTAGATCAATCTTTTTTTTCTTCTATTTTAATAAAAAATAATAGTTTTATTAAAGCGGGCACAAAAATAACTTCCACTATAATTAGTAAAGTAACAGGTTTTGCTAAAATAAGAAAAAAATTTAATAGTTTTGAAATAAAAATATTACCTGGAAGTATATATTATCCTAAAGAAAAACAACAAAACTTTAAACAAAACGGTTTTTTAATAGCCCCTGGAGAAAAATTTTTTGAACAATTTCGAGCTAAAAATTGGATTTATCTTGAATGGATTGTACTTTCAAAAAATAATTCTTTTTTTCTTCTTAGACCAGCAGTAGAATATAAAATAACATCTAATGAGAATACTTTAAATTTACCAATACCTTTTTTTTTTAATTTTTTAAAGGAACAACAATTGGTGAAAATTCAAACTATTAAATATATTTTTTATCAAGATGGTGAAGAAATTGAAATACTTAATAATACAGAGATTCAATTAATTCAGAGTTGTTTAATCTTAAATTGGGAAACGAAAATTTTTATAAAAGAAGCTTATATTTCTTTTGTAAAAATACGTATTAATAAAATTATCAAATTCTTTTTTCAAATAAGTTTAATAAACTACTCTAATGTTAATAATACTAAAAGAAAAAAAAATACTATTATTATTAACTATTTTTTTAATAAAAAAAAATCCATTTTTAATCAAAAATTTAGTAAAAAAACTTTATTGTTTAATAAAACTTGGGGTATTATTCGTATTTCTTCAAAAAAAAATCAAGAAGAAGGTTCTTTTCTTGTTTTATCCCCATCAAACTTATTTCAAACTATTTTAGTCGAAACAACAAAAAAAAATACAAAAATAGAAAATGAGCCAGAAAATTTTTTGACTTATGAATCAAAAAAAATAATTAAAGATTCTACTAAAAAAAAAAAAAAAATTTTTATGAAACAAAATTTTATAGAATTTTTAGGTTTTTTAGGCCAGTCCCAAAATATTACAAAATTTTTTCAACCTTTTTCTTATAAAAAACTTAATAATAAATTAATACCAATTAATTTTGCAATTATTGATAATTTTGAGAAAAAAATTAAAATAACTAAATGGTACTTTTTGGATGAAAATAAAAAAATTAATAACTTTATTTTAACTAAAAATAACATTTTTAATATATTAAATTGGTCTTTTTCTTTATTTTTTTTACAAAAAAAAAATACTCAATTATTTAATCTTGGACACTTTCTTTGTGATGGTTTTTCTATATCTAAATATCAGCACTTTTATGAATCTGGTCAAATTATAGTGATTTATGAAGATTTTTCTTCAGTACTTAGACTAGCTAAACCATATTTAGCAACTGCTGAAGCTACGATTCATAATCATTATGGTGAAATTGTCAAAGAAGGAGATAAATTAATAACTTTAATATATGAAAGATTAAAATCTGGAGATATTATTCAAGGACTTCCTAAAGTTGAACAGTTATTAGAAGCTCGTCCAATAAACTCAGTTTTTATTAATTTAGAAAAAGGTTTTGAAGATTGGAATAAAGACATGACAAATTTTTTTGGAAGTCTGTGGGGATATTTTTTAAGTACTCGAATTAGCATGGAACAAAGTCAATTAAATTTAGTTGATCAAATTCAAAAAGTTTATAGATCACAAGGAGTACAAATATCAGATAAACATATAGAAATTATTGTACGTCAAATGACGTCTAAAGTTATTACTTTAGAAGATGGAATGACTAATGGTTTTTTACCTGGAGAATTAATTGAATTTGCAAGAATAAAAAGAATGAATCGGGCTTTGGAAGAAGTTATTCCTTATAAACCTGTATTATTAGGTATAACAAAAGCTTCTCTTAATACTCAAAGTTTTATATCAGAAGCTAGTTTTCAAGAAACTACTCGTGTATTAGCAAAAGCAGCTTTACGGGGTCGTATTGATTGGTTAAAAGGTTTAAAAGAAAATGTTATTCTTGGTGGAATAGTTCCTGCCGGTACTGGATGTCAAGAAGTCATTTGGCAAATAACTTTGGAAAAACAAAAAAATATTCTATTAAAAAAAAAAAAGAAAATCAAATTTTTTTATAACAAAGTAAAACTTTTTTTTTTAGATGAAAAATTTTTTATTTCTTTTACTTCAAATGATATTCATAAAAATTTAAAGCAACAAAATTTTGAAATAAATAGTAATAAATAAATTTAATTAATTTTTCTAAAAAATTTTAAAAAATATATTAAATTAGCTTAAATTTACAAAAAAATTTAAAAAATGTATTTGTGCTAGTCTAAATAAAAAAATAAATTAGACTTTATTTACTAAAAAACAAAATGAAACAAAAATCCTGGAATATTAATTTAGAAGAGATGATGGAAGCAGGAGTACATTTTGGTCATCAAGCTCGAAAATGGAACCCTAAAATGGCTTCTTATATTTTTACAGAACGAAAAGGTATTCATATTTTAAATCTTACTCAAACAGCTCGTTTTTTATCAGAAGCTTGTGATTTAGTCTTTAATGCCTCAAGTAAAGGTAAAGAGTTTTTAATTGTAGGTACAAAATATCAAGCAGCTGATTTAGTCGCATCAGCTTCGATAAAAGCTCGATGTCATTATGTAAATCAAAAATGGCTCGGCGGTATGTTAACTAATTGGTCAACTATAGAAAAGCGGCTTCAAAGATTTAAAGATTTAGAAAATAAAGAAAAAACAGGAGTATTTAATCAACTTCCTAAAAAAGAAGCAGCAACTTTAAAAAGACAATTAACACAACTTCAAAAATATTTAAATGGAATTAAATATATGACGAGTTTACCAGATATTGTAATAATAATAGACCAACAAAAAGAAATCACTGCTATTCAAGAATGTATAACTTTAGGTATTCCAACAATTTGTTTGGTTGATACAGATTGTGATCCAGATCTTACAGATATACCAATTCCAGCAAATGATGATGCCCGAGCGTCAATTCGATGGATTTTAAATAAATTAGCATTAGCTATCAGTACAGGTCGCTATAATTCTATAAAAGGTGAATAATTAGGTGAATAATTATTTTAGTAAAAACAAAATTTTTTATTTTTATGACTTGTTACTATTTTAAAACTCAAAAATATATTACAATAAAAATAAATATTTTATTGTGATAAATATGCTATGGCATAATAAAAAGAGGTTAGAACAATAAGACATTTAAATGATGGAATTATTTATAAAATTTATTTCTATTTTTCATAGTTTATTTTAGAAGGGGTAATATGCATACTGCACAATTTTCCATTAGCACACTTAATAATTTGTATGAAATATCTGGTGTGGAAGTAGGTCAACACTTTTATTGGCAAATAGGCAGTTTTCAAGTTCACGCACAAGTACTTATAACTTCCTGGATTGTTATTGCTATTTTATTAAGTTTAGCTATTTTTGCAACGCGAGATTTACAAACTATTCCAACAAGTGGTCAAAATTTTGTCGAATATGTTTTAGAATTTATTCGTGATTTAACCAGAACTCAAATAGGAGAAGAAGAATATAGACCTTGGGTTCCTTTTATAGGAACTATGTTTTTATTTATTTTTGTTTCAAATTGGTCAGGTGCCCTTCTTCCTTGGAGAGTATTTGAATTACCTCATGGAGAATTAGCTGCACCTACAAATGATATTAATACAACTGTTGCGTTAGCTCTATTAACGTCAGTAGCTTATTTTTATGCAGGTCTTCATAAAAAAGGTTTAAACTATTTTGGTAAATATATTCAGCCAACTCCAGTACTTTTACCAATTAATATTTTAGAAGATTTTACAAAACCTTTATCACTAAGTTTTCGACTTTTTGGAAATATTTTAGCTGACGAATTAGTAGTTGCTGTTCTTATTTCTTTAGTACCTTTGGTTATTCCTATACCTATGATGTTCTTAGGATTGTTTACGAGTGCTATTCAAGCTTTAATATTTGCAACCTTAGCTGCAGCTTATATAGGAGAATCATTAGAAGGTCATCATTAAATTCTACAAAGTAAAAATAATTATTATAAATTTAAAAATATTTTAAATAATTTTAAAACATAATTTTTTTAAATAGAGAAGTTTAATTAATTTGAAAAAAAAATTTAAAACAATAAAAAAATTTATTTTTTTTTAGTGATACTATCACTTTATTAAGAGACATTTTGAGTTAGTAACTGCTTAACTTAATTTTCTTTTATTAAAAGTATAAGTAAGCAATAGAGACTAGGTTTTTTTTTATGAACCTTTTCTTAATTTTGGTTAGAGGATATTATAATGAACCCCTTAATTTCTGCTGCGTCTGTTATTGCTGCTGGATTAGCTGTAGGTTTAGCTTCTATTGGACCTGGTATTGGTCAAGGTACTGCTGCTGGTCAAGCAGTAGAAGGTATTGCTAGACAACCAGAGGCAGAAGGTAAAATTCGAGGCACATTACTGTTAAGTTTAGCTTTTATGGAAGCTTTAACTATTTATGGTTTAGTTGTAGCTTTAGCGCTTTTATTTGCAAATCCTTTTGTTTAAAAATTAAGTTGTGTTTTAAAAATTTTTTTAATTTAAATATTAAATAGTTTTTTAAGAAATAAATAAAATGGTTAACCATTTTATTTATTTCTTAAAAAACTATTTAATATTTAAATTAAAAAAATTTTTATTTATTAAAAAAAAAATCAAATTTTTTTTGTATAAAATAAATAAACTGTTTTTTAATTTTTCAATTATATTGCTAATTAGATATAAAACTAAATAAGTCTCTGTCTATAACTAAAAATTCAAGTTATTTTGAGTAAAAAAACTCTAGAAAACTTAGATAACCTATTAACGGGAGAAAAAGTATGCAAAATATTATTAATTTAATTATTTTTTTAGGTTATTGGCCTATTGCTGGGAATTTTGGTTTAAATACAAATCTTTTAGAGACAAATTTAATTAATTTAAGTGTAGTGCTTAGCTTATTAGTTTACTTTGGAAAGGGAGTGTGTGCGGGTTAATTATTTGAATAAAACTGCTGGAATAATCCAGTTACACTTCAAAAAAAAGTGTATAATTCCGACGAATTACTTCTAAACAAAATTTAGAACAACTATAGCATTTCGTAAAATTAGTAATTTTTTTTACTATTATTTTATTCGGAAATATTAAGAAAATGGTTAAAGCTAAAATGCTTGAAGTCTAAGTATCTTTGGGGCTTTTCTTTCCCCCTAATAGTATATATAAAAAATATAAAAACATATTAGAGATTGTTTTAATATATAACACTCATATTAAACTAATTCTTAAATTTATTTATTAAATAAATTATTATTGTCTCTAAAAACTAACCCGTTTTGGTTTTTTATACTGAATTGACAACCTAGAAAAATTCTAATATTAAGTTATTCAAAAAAATAACCTTACTGACAGTTAACAAAAAAATAACTTTTGTCAGAAGAGCCCTTAAATTTTTTTGTTAAAAAAAATAAAAAAAATTTTCAACTTATTTTATTAACAATTTAAAAAATTAATAAGGGCAGGCTTAGTTAAAAAAATTAAGCGCGAAAGCCGAATGAATTGAAAAATTCATGTTCGGTTTGGGAAGAGATTTATAACTAGTAAAAATCTTAGATAAAAAATCTACTTTCATTAAATAATTTATTAAGTAATCGTAAACAAACTATTTTAAGTACAATTAATGACGCAGAAGAACGATATAATGAAGCAACTGATAAACTTAATCAAGCTCGAACTCGTTTAGAACGAGCAAAAATAAAAGCAAACGAAATTCGTGTAAATGGTCTTTCTCAAATAGAAAAAGAAAAAAAAGAGTTAATAAATGCTGCTGATCAAGATTCAAAACGATTAGAAGATTCAAAAAATGCTACTATTCGTTTTGAAGAACAAAGAGCAATTGAACAAGTTAGACAGCAAGTTTCACGTCTTGCATTAGAAAGAGCGTTAGAAGCATTAAATAAGCGTTTAAATAATGAACTACATTCACGCGTAATTGATTATCATATTGGTTTACTTAGAGCCATGGAAAGCACAATTAATTAGCTTTCATTAGTTTTATTTTTTAAAAAATTATTAACGAACGCTAATGGTAAATATTCGACCTGATGAAATTAGCAGCATTATCCGTAAACAAATAGAAGATTATAGTCAAGAAATAAAAGTAGTAAATGTTGGTACTGTACTTCAAGTAGGAGATGGTATTGCACGTATTTATGGTCTTGATAAAGTTATGGCAGGCGAATTAGTTGAATTTGAAGATCGTAGTATAGGAATTGCTTTAAATTTAGAATCAGACAACGTTGGCGTCGTATTAATGGGTGACGGTTTAACTATTCAAGAAGGCAGTTCTGTAAAAGCAACAGGAAAAATTGCTCAAATACCTGTAAGTGATGCTTATTTAGGCCGAGTTGTAAATGCTTTAGCTCAACCTATTGATGGTAAAGGTCAAATATCTGCTTCAGAATTTAGATTAATTGAATCTTCAGCTCCTGGTATTATTTCAAGACGTTCTGTCTATGAACCTATGCAAACAGGTCTTATTGCTATTGATTCTATGATTCCTATTGGACGTGGACAACGGGAATTAATTATTGGAGATCGACAAACAGGTAAAACAGCAGTAGCTACAGATACCATTTTAAATCAAAAAGGTCAAAATGTAATATGTGTTTATGTGGCTATTGGACAAAAAGCATCTTCAGTAGCACAAGTAGTTAATACTTTTGAAGAGCGCGGTGCTTTAGAATATACAATTGTAGTAGCTGAAACAGCTAATTCTCCTGCTACCTTGCAATATCTTGCTCCTTATACAGGAGCTGCTTTAGCAGAATATTTTATGTATCGTAAACAACATACTCTAATAATTTATGATGATCTTTCAAAACAAGCACAAGCTTATCGACAAATGTCTCTTTTATTAAGAAGACCACCTGGTCGCGAAGCATATCCAGGCGATGTTTTTTATTTACATTCTCGTCTTTTAGAAAGAGCTGCAAAATTAAGTTCACAATTAGGTGAAGGAAGTATGACTGCTTTACCTATAGTAGAAACCCAAGCAGGAGATGTTTCAGCTTATATTCCTACAAACGTTATTTCTATTACTGACGGACAAATCTTTTTATCAGCAGATTTATTTAATGCAGGAATTCGTCCTGCAATTAATGTAGGCATTTCCGTATCTAGAGTAGGATCTGCTGCTCAAATTAAAGCTATGAAACAAGTAGCTGGAAAGTTAAAACTAGAGCTAGCTCAATTTGCAGAGCTAGAAGCATTCGCACAATTTGCATCTGATCTTGATAAAGCTACTCAAAACCAATTAGCAAGAGGCCAAAGATTACGCGAATTACTTAAACAATCTCAGTCATCTCCTTTAGCTGTTGAAGAACAAGTAGCTACTATTTATACTGGAGTAAATGGGTATTTAGATATATTAGAAGTCGATCAAGTAAAAAAATTTCTTGTTCAATTACGTGAATATTTAATTACGAACAAACCTCAATTTGCAGAAATTGTACGTTCTACCAAAATTTTTACAGAACAAGCTGAAAATATTTTAAAAGAAGCTATTAAAGAACATACAGAACTTTTTTTACTTCAGGAAGAAAAATAAAAATTTAAGTACTGAAAATAAAAAGAAAAAAGCTGAAAATTTTTTTTCGGCTTTTTTCTTTTTATTAAAAAAAATATTATAATATAAAACCAAAAAAAGAGAATTAAACTTTTAATTAATTTTTATTTATAAATTTTTTTACTATTACGTCCAATAGGATTCGAACCTATACTGGAGGTTTAGAAGACCTCTGTCCTGTCCATTAGACGATGGACGCTAGTAAATTATTATACTTAATATAATTTACTTATTTATTATAATTAAATAAAAAAAAAAAATAAATAATTAAATAATTCTTAATTAAAAAGAATTATTTAATTATTTATTTTTAAAAGGCGGGTAGCGGGAATCGAACCCGCATCATTAGCTTGGAAGGCTAAGGGTTATAGTCGACACTTTAATATTGCCTCTATTTCAAAACCGAACATGAAATTTTAACATCATCCGGCTTCTTTATGAATTAAAATTTTTTTCTATTATTTTATTAATACGTATTATAATAAATTCATAGCATCTACGTTAGTTTATTTTTATTAAAAAACTTTATAGATGATCCTTTTATAAATTTTTATATAAAAAAATTTATAATTATTTCGTTCTTTATTTCTATTAAAATAAATCATTAGGAAAATCTTTTTTACCGAGCTTTAATAAAAATATTAATAAATTTAGCAAACTAAATTTATTATTTTAAAGTTTACTTGCTTTAATTTATTTAATTTTTTATTCAAATAAATTAAGATTTAGTTACGAAAAAAATATTTTTGTTTTTTCTCCATAGATTTTTAGTTGCAAAAATTTTTAATTAAAAAAAAATTCCGTGTTATTTCTATTTTTATTATTATAGGAATTTTGCTTTTCTGTCTTAAGAAAGATTTAAAATCTTTTTAGAAATAAAGTTATTAGTCCAAAATTTACAATAAATTTAAAGACCCTTTAACTATATTTAAGTTAATTATAGAACGAATCACACTTTTACCACTAAACTATACCCGCTATAAAATTATTATAGCATAATTTTTTTTTGTTCAAAATTTTTATTTTAAATATTTTTTAACTTAAACTCCATCTCCGGAGATTTAATATTTAACAAAAGTTATTTTATTTCCGGAGATGAAGTTTGAAATTATAAATTGCCTTTCCGCGCCGCTAATAAAGCAATTACTAAAGGACCTGAGCCAACTATTAAAGCCAAAGCAGTAAGCTGTGCAATAACCTCTAAATTCATTGTGAGTTAACCTCTCTGTTTTCAACGTAATTTTATAAAATGAAATTAAAAAAAAATTTAAATAGATTAAAAAAAAATAAAAAATATCTATAGCGATATAGAATTAAGATCAGTACAATAATAAAAAACTTATTCATTCACAAATTTCATATTACTTAGTAAATTATTAAGTTTATTAATTAATAAGTTTTTTGAATTAATTTGTAATTTATATTCTAGATTTTTAGGAGAAAAAAATGACATCAATTTCAGACAGTCAAATTATTGTAGCTCTTGTTAGTGCTTTTATAACAGGTATTTTAGCATTAAGATTAGCTAAAAATTTATATCAATAATTTGATTAAGTTCTATTTTTTTGTAAAAAAATAGCCTGGCCAGTACCAGTATCTGGCTAGGCTCAAATAAATAAAATAAAAGATCTGCTTAAATTAAAAAAAACTATTTTAATAAATTTTTGAATATATTTATTTACTGAAATAAAATTTTCTATTTTTTATAAATATATGCAGAAATAAAATAGTAAACATAATTTAATATTATTATTATTATCTAGACTTCTACTTCTACAGCATGTTATTATTTTTTAGCTGGAGAGATGGCCGAGTGGTTTAAAGCGATGGATTGCTAATCCGTTGTACATTTTTTTGTACCGAGGGTTCGAATCCCTCTCTCTCCTTTAACTAAAACTTTTAAAAATTAAAAAAATTTCTATTATTTATTTCATTATTTTTTTCTTAAATTTTAGATTTATTTTTTTTATTTAAATATTATGTTATATATGTATAAAATTATTCTTTACGTCCCGGATTACGGCCAGGATCATTTGATAGAAATCCAAAAACAAAAAGAGAAACAAAAAAAATAACCACTGTGTAAACGAACAGCTTAAGAGTAAGCATAACGTAATCTCCGGGATCATTACTAGAAATAGAATAGAATAAATTATAAATTTAATTTTTTTTTAATAAAAAAACAAATTTTTATTTTTAAATTTTTTTCTTTTGCTGTTTAAATCGAAATCATGGAGAAAGGAGGATTTGAACCCCCTTAACATAAAAATGAAATAAATCTACAATAATTTTTGAAATTTTAAAATAAATACACTAAAATAAATACAATTAACAACTTTGCCATTTCTCCGATACCTAAAAAAATTAATTAAATTATTAAATCAAAATTTTATTACTTTATTTACTATAACAAATAAAATTAATTGAATTAATTTTATTAATAAAATAAAAATATTCTATATTTATGAAAATATAAAATACAAAAATATTTTATAAATATATTATACGTATATAAGACGAAAGTGAAAAAAATCACTTCCGTCCTGAAATTAGAATAAAAAAAAAAGACAACAAAAAATTTTAAATTATATCAATAAAAAATTTATCTAAAACTTACGGAAGCTTGCCAAACAAAAGCTAAAAGAAAGAAAAATACAGGAATAATCGGCATTACATCTACAATTGGATCAAAAATAGCGTAAGCTTCAGGTAATTTAGCCAAAATGATACCATTCAAATGAAACGCGTTATCTAAATAAATATTAAACATAGTTAGCATTTATGTTCTCCAATAAAAAATTATTATAATGATTTAATAACAAATGAAAAAATTTTCATTAGTTAATAAAAAAAGCTCTTCTGTATATATTACTATAGGTTTTATTAGTATCAAATATATTTTATATTTTTAATAATAGTAGTTGTTTTATTTTGTCAATCGCTTTATTTATTTTTTTACTCAAATCAAACAATATTGTTTGATTTGAGTAAAAAAATAAATAAAGCGATTGACAAAATATTAATATAAGTATTTACTTATATTGTCTATTTATGGGGCGTGGCCAAGTGGTAAGGCAGCAGGTTTTGATCCTGATATTCGGAGGTTCGAACCCTTCCGTCCCAGATTGACTATTTATAAAACTATCTATAATAAATAAAGAAATAGGAAATAATATAAAAAATTATTTTTATTATTAATAATTTATAATATATTGTATTAGAAATACTATATTATGACAATTAAATAAATATGGCAAGGGATATTTCTATGGTGTAAAATAAAAAAAGATTACATTATTTTATTGAAATATTTATTGAAAGTTATAAAGAGACTATATTTATGAAATTAGCTTATTGGATGTATGCTGGACCTGCTCACATTGGAACTCTTCGTGTAGCCAGTTCTTTTAAAAATGTTCATGCTATTATGCATGCTCCTTTAGGAGATGATTATTTTAATGTAATGCGTTCAATGCTAGAAAGAGAAAGAGATTTTACTCCTGTAACAGCTAGTATAGTCGATCGTCATGTATTAGCACGTGGATCTCAAGAAAAAGTAGTTGATAATATAACGCGGAAAGACAAAGAAGAACGCCCAGATTTAATTGTTTTAACACCTACGTGTACTTCTAGTATTTTACAAGAAGATTTACAAAATTTTGTTGATAGAGCTTCTATCACGTCAAATTCAGATGTTATTCTGGCTGATGTAAATCATTACCGAGTTAATGAGCTTCAAGCCGCAGATAGAACTTTAGAACAAGTAATTCGCTATTATTTAGAAAAAGCTCGTCGACAAGGAACATTAGATCAATCTATAACAAAAGAACCTTCAGCAAACATTATTGGAATTTTTACACTAGGTTTTCATAATCAACATGATTATCGTGAATTGAAGCGCTTATTACAAGATTTGAATATTAAAATAAATAAAGTAATTCCTGAAGGAGGTTCTGTAAAAGATCTTCAAGACTTACCAAAAGCTTGGTTTAATTTAGTTCCATATCGTGAAGTAGGTTTAATGACAGCTATTTATTTAGAAAAAAATTTTGGAATGCCCTACGTATCTATCACACCTATGGGAATTGTGGATATAGCTGAATGTATTCGACAAATTCAAAAACATGTCAATAATTTAGTTTCTAATGAAAAATTTAATTACGAACCTTATATTGATCAGCAAACAAGATTTGTTTCTCAAGCTGCTTGGTTTTCACGTTCTATTGACTGTCAAAATTTAACAGGAAAAAAAGCCGTTGTTTTTGGTGATGCAACCCATGCAGCTTCAATAACTAAAATTCTTGCTAGAGAAATGGGAATTCGTGTTAGTTGCACAGGTACTTATTGTAAACACGATGCAGAATGGTTTAAAGAGCAAGTACAAGGATTTTGCGATGAAATATTAATTACAGATGATCATACTAAAGTAGGCGATATGATTGCTCGAATTGAACCATCTGCAATATTTGGTACTCAAATGGAACGTCATATTGGTAAACGTCTTGATATTCCCTGTGGAGTTATTTCTTCACCAGTTCATATTCAAAATTTTCCTCTAGGATATCGTCCTTTTTTAGGCTATGAAGGGACTAATCAAATTGCTGATCTAGTTTACAATTCTTTTACTTTAGGTATGGAAGATCATCTTTTAGAAATTTTTGGTGGTCATGATACAAAAGAAGTAATTACAAAATCATTATCAACAGATACTGATTTAACTTGGAATTATGAAAGTCAATTAGAATTAAATAAAATACCGGGATTTGTTAGAGGTAAGATTAAAAGAAATACTGAAAAATTTGCACGTCAAAATAATGTAACGAATATTACTGTTGATATAATGTATGCAGCCAAAGAAGCTTTAAGTGCTTAAATGTTTTTGAATTTGCTTTTTATAAAAAAAAAAATTCAATATTTTTAGGAGTAATTAAAAAAGGTATATATACATATTTTTTTATAAAAATATTTAAAGATTAAAGCAATAGTTTATAAGCAGTAAAAAAAACTCATGCTAATTTTTATTAAATTTTTTTAGCTAACTAAAAAAATTTAATAAAAATTAGCATGAGTTTTGAACAAATTTAATTTAAAATTTAGGAGAAGTTTATGAATCCCATTTTTTCTTTTATTCAGTTATTTTTTTATTACCCTGTTTTTTTCTTTTCATTATATATTTATTTAGTTTTTTTTCTTCCAATTAAAAATATAATTAATATTACCAATATATTTTATTTTTTTTCTAATTTTCTAAAAAAAAACTTTGATTTTTTTAAAAAATAATTTTCAAATGCTAATTTTTTTTGTTACTTTAAAAGTTAAAGTAACAAAAAAAACTTAGCGTTTGAATTAAATTAAATAATTAAAACAAATAAAATTTATATTTTTTGTCAATACTGCATTGACAAGAAAAATTTATTCGCATATAATAAATTTAATATTTTTTGATACTTAATTAATTTTATTATTAATTCTATTAAAAAATTTTATTTAAAAAGTAGCTTATTTTAATAAAAAAAATAAGGGTTGCTAACTCAATGGTAGAGTACTCGGCTTTTAAGTGCGACTAAAGAATTTTATACATTTAGATGAAATAAAAAATTCATCCAAACCATTGACAAGGGTTTGTAAAACTACGACTAATCTCAAAAAGAAATTTGCCAGAAAAAATAGCATGTCGTTTTTATTTTTAAGTCAAAAAATTAATGGATAAAGCTAAATTGCTTGAATTAAAGGTAGAACCAGAAGAACGAGCTTCTATTCAAAAAATATATTTTGAATTCTTTTTATTAATTAAAAAGTTAAAATAAAATTAATAGTCAATATAAAAGAGGTTTAATCTTATATTTTATTATAAGATTATTTTTACTAAAAATAAATCCTAAAATAAAAAAAAATGTAAAAAAATAACAAGTTTGCTGACTAAATTAAAAAAAAATTTAAGTCAGAAGAGCAATCAAAAATTTTCAAGATAAATTAAATTAACTTTATTTACTAAAATATTTAATTTTATTTCAATAGATTGCACTATGTATCATTTTATATTTTAAGAGGTTGTTTAGATGAGAAACATAGCAGAAATTTTGCAAAAGATGGAAAAGTTAGATAAAAATAAAAAAAAAGTTGTATGGCAACAACGTTTTTTATACCCACTTTTATTTCAAGATGATCTTTATGCAATTGCTTATAATCGTCCTTTTAATAAAATAAAGTTAAAAAAAAAAGAAAATTCTAATTTAAATGAATATTTTAGTTTTTTAACGTTAAAACGTTTGATTAATAGAATACGCCAAATTAAAAAAAATCAAAAATTAAATAAAAACTACAATAAATTACTTAATAATAATTATAATAACAGATTTTATTTTAAAGTAATTCAAGAAGGTTTTGCCATAATTTTAGAAATTTTTTCTTCTGTGCAATTAGAAAATCCTTTTATAAAAAATTTTACTGAATGGAATAATTATCAATCTATTCACTCTGTATTTCCTTTTATAGAAGATCATTTTTTACATTCTAATTACATTTTAAATGCAAAAATACCTCATTTTTTGCATCCAGAAATTTTAATCCGAATTTTTCGTCGACGCATACAAGATGCTTCTTTTTCTCACTTATTACGATTAATAACGCATAAAAATAAAAAATTAATTATTTTAAATGACAATGTTTTTTTTTCTCAAAAAGAAATTACTAAGTTATCAGTATTTTTGTGGCATTATTATATTAATGAACTAGAAATTTTTTTAATTAATCAATGGAAAAAATTTAATTATTTTAAATCTTTATCATATTTGACTTTACTTGATAAAAGATGTTGTATTAAAAAAATAAAGCATATTTTTAATGATATTTTCTGGATAAAATTACAATTTTTTTTTTATAAAAAAAAAATGTTTTTTCATTATATAAGATATGAAAATAATTATGTTGTAGCAATAAAAAGTTCTAATTATTTAGCAGAAAAATGGAATTTTTTTCTTTTTAAATTTTGGCATTATTATTTTTATTATTTATTTAAACCTTATAGAATAAATATAAAAAAATTGTCTAAAAGCTGTTTTTCTTTTTTAGGTTATCTTTTTGGTATTCAAATAAAAAAAGTTTTAATTAAAATTAAAATGCTACATTATTTAAAAAAAACATATATTATAAAAAAAGAACTTTATTCTATTACTCCAATATCATCTTTAATTGAATTATTAGCCAAAGAAAAATTTTGTGATATTTTAGGACACCCAATAAGTAAATTAGCTTGGACAACTTTAACAGATGACGAAATTTTTAATCGTTTCGATCAAATTTGGAAAAATTTTTTTTATTATTACAGTGGATGCAAAAATAAAAAAAATTTATATCAAGTGCAATATATATTGCGATTTTCTTGTGCTAAAACTCTAGCTTGTAAACATAAAACAACTATACGTTATGTTTGGAACAAGTATAATTCAAATTTTTTTGCAAAATCTCTTTTTTTTAAAAAGCAAGAATTAATTAATTTGAAATTTTTTAGACTATATCCTTCTATAAAAAAAATTTGGTATTTTGATATTATTCAAATAAATTATTTAGCAAAATTATTGCAAAAAAAAAATACTAATAATTATAATAGTTAATAATAATAATTTTAATTAATCAAAGTAAATATTTGCTAAAATGAGTAGTTTAATATAATAATGTTTAATATAATAATATAATTAATAGTACAAATACAAAAAAATTACCTATAAAATTTTTAATAAAATAAAATGATTACATAGAGAAAGCCGTGTGCAATAAAAATTGCAAGCACGGTTTGGGAAGAGATGTCTTTTTTTCTTCAAGTTTATTAAAAAAAGGAAAATAAATTCATCGACTTTCATCCGACGAGTTCCGGGTTCGAGCCCCGGGCAACCCATTTTAATACAACTTAAATTAATAATTTTTACTAAAAAATCATGTTAAATATTATTTATTTTGCAAAATAAATTTATAATCACTTATTTAATAGTGAACAATATATTCAATTTAAACAATTTTTTATTTCACAAATAAATAATTTCATTTTAAAGAACAGTTGACATAATACAGTTGACATAATAATGTATTTTGTGTAATACTATAGATTAACAAGTTTTTATACTTGGGTAACTTATTATTATTATTTTACAAACCAAGTTTTACCATGACTGCAACTTTAGAAAGACGCGAAAGCGCAAGCCTATGGGGTCGCTTTTGCGACTGGGTTACCAGCACTGAAAACCGCCTTTACATCGGATGGTTCGGTGTATTAATGATCCCTACCCTATTAACTGCAACCTCTGTATTCATTATTGCTTTCATCGCAGCTCCTCCTGTAGATATTGATGGCATTCGTGAACCTGTTTCTGGTTCTCTTCTTTACGGAAACAACATCATTTCTGGTGCTATCATTCCTACTTCTGCAGCTATCGGTTTGCACTTTTACCCAATTTGGGAAGCTGCTTCCGTAGATGAATGGCTATACAATGGTGGTCCTTATGAACTAATCGTTCTTCACTTTTTACTTGGTGTAGCTTGCTACATGGGTCGTGAATGGGAACTTAGCTTCCGTTTAGGTATGCGTCCTTGGATCGCTGTTGCATATTCAGCTCCTGTTGCGGCTGCTACTGCTGTTTTCTTGATTTATCCTATCGGTCAAGGAAGCTTTTCTGACGGTATGCCTTTAGGAATCTCTGGTACTTTTAACTTCATGATTGTGTTCCAAGCTGAACACAACATCCTTATGCACCCATTCCACATGCTTGGTGTAGCTGGCGTATTCGGCGGCTCTCTATTTAGTGCTATGCATGGTTCCTTGGTAACTTCAAGTTTAATCCGAGAAACTACTGAGAATGAGTCTGCTAATGCAGGTTACAAGTTTGGTCAAGAGGAAGAAACTTACAACATCGTAGCTGCTCACGGTTACTTTGGTAGACTTATTTTCCAATACGCTAGCTTTAACAACTCTCGTTCTTTACACTTCTTTTTAGCTGCTTGGCCTGTAGTAGGTATCTGGTTTACTGCATTAGGTATCAGCACAATGGCTTTCAACCTAAATGGTTTCAACTTTAACCAATCTGTTGTTGATAGTCAAGGCCGTGTAATTAACACTTGGGCTGACATCATCAACCGTGCTAACCTTGGTATGGAAGTTATGCATGAACGTAATGCTCATAATTTCCCTCTAGATTTAGCTTCTGTTGAAGCTCCTTCTGTAAACAGTTAATATTTTTGTTATAATTTTATTCTTATAAAATTATACAAAATAGGATAACAACTTAAAAAATAATGACCTTAGGAACTAAACCCCTAAGGTCATTATTTTTCATTTAATAAAAATTAATAAGTTAAAAAGGGCGGACGTGGCCAAGTGGATTAAGGCAGTGGATTGTGGATCCACCATGCGCGGGTTCAATTCCCGTCGTTCGCCCATTAAAACTTTTATTATTTATAAAAAAAAATAATAAAAGTTTTTTAATTTTATTTATGTTAGTTGACGAAACCTTTTGTTTATGTCATTATAAATAAAATAACATAAATATATTAAATAAAATTACACATAAAAAACTATTAAAATTTAATTTTAGGTAGAATAATAATTCTAGCAAATTTTTTTATAAATAAAAAAATAAAAAAGTTTAAAATTTTAAAGTTATTTATTTAAATTTATATATAAAAATCTAGTTATTATAAAGTTTTAGCTAACTGCTGTAAAGAAAATGAAACAAGAATTATCAAAAAACAAATACTTATTTAAAAGATTAAAATTAGAAGAAATAAAAAACCCTCAATATTTTTTTGAGATATTAGCCGAATCCAATTTAGTTAAATTTCTAATTAAAGTTTTTTTTAATAAAGAAAATTTTATTAAATTTTTTGACTTTCGAATTATTAGTTCATTAATTTTACGTGATTTAAATAGTTCAAAAATTAGTAAAAGTTCAATATTTAATACTTTTTTATTGCTTATCTTATCCATTTTTTTATATCGTTTAAGTAGTAAAAATATTATTGAAAGAAAATATTTAAGTTTAGTTAAAATAGTTTCTGGACAGATAAATTATTATAAATATAAAGAAAAAAATTTAAAAGAAACCTTCAATAAAAAAAATATTTCAACTTTTACGCGTCAGTCTCTCTCAGAAAATTTTGATTTAAAAAAAAAAGCACAATATTCTATTATTAAAACAAATTTAAAAAAAAAACTTTATTTTATACCTGCATACAATAAAATTTTAATTGAAAACTCAGAATGGTGGAAACTTTGGATTATAAAAGAAATTCTGCCTAGTTGGAAAATATCTGCTAATTCGATAAAAAAAATTGATAATTTATTAAAAAAAAAAAATATAAATGATTTAAAATACTTTTTTAAATTTTATATAACTAATATACTTTGTCAAAATTATGATTGGGAAAAAAAATTTGATTCTTTTTTTGTTGGAAATTTAAAAAAAAAAAATTTAAAATCAATTAAAAATAAAAAAATACTCGAAGATACTTTACTTCTTCAAATATTTTCTGATTTTTGTGAAAAATTAATTTTTGAAGTAGAAAACCCTTTAAAATTAAATAATTTTAATTCAACAATTATTAATTTAGATAACAATACTAATTATAATTTTAAATTATTTTTTTCAATTCCAATATGCTATAAAAAAAAAAAAAATATTAAACAATTTTATTTAGTAAAAAACAATTTAATTCAAACTTTAAAATTTTGGGGTGAATCAGATCCAATTATTGCAAAATCTTATTTTTTAATAAAAAAAAAAGGATGGTTTTTTTTTAATAATTATGCTGAATTTTATATATGGCAATTCTATAAAAAAAATTTATTTAAGTACAAAAATACTTTAAATAAAATTGAAATTGATAATAACAAATTAGATATAAAGTTATTTAAATTAAAATCGTTATATAAAAAAAAAAGTTTAAATAGAATTGAAACTAATTTTAATTTTATTAAATCAAACACATTTTTTTTGAAATGGCTTTTAGATAAAAAAAAATTAAATAATAAAAATATTAAACAAACTATTACTCCAATAAATTGGAATATCCTTTTTTTAAATAAAAGTAAGAAAAACATAACAAAGTCAAATTTATTTTTTTTTAAAAATAAAAAAAATTTAGAATTAAGTTATAATATTTTTTCAAGTTTTTTATCTATAGATGAATTAAATATTGCTTCTTTTATTACTAAAAAATATCGAAAAAATTTTCGAAGAATTAAAAAGCAAGAAAATATATTTTTTAGATATTTTCCAAAATCAGATAATTTTAGATTAATTTTTTTATGGAAACTTAAAAAAAAGTATAAAAATTTAAATTATTTTCTTTTTTTAGATTATGCTTACAAAATTATTTATAAAAAAAAAAATAATATAAAAAAATTAATTTCATTAGGAGAGTGCAAATCCTCAAAAAATGTTTTTTATTTATTATGGTTTTTTATTTATAAAAATATAAGTATTACCAATAATACTAAAAATTTAAAATACAATAAAATTTTATTTTTTCAAAAAAATTATTTTGTAGATTTAGCTATATTGTTAAATAACTTAAATTTATTATTAATTAAATATAATTTATATTATACTAAAAGCATTAATTCTACTTTAAATTATCAAAATAAAAAAAATTCTAAATTAAAAAAAAAATTATTAATTACTAAAATAAATTTAAAAAAAATAAATAAAAAACATCCAATTTTTATAAAAAATAATTTAGAAACTAAATTGAAAATTCATAACATCTTTTCAAAATTTTATACTGAAATTATAAATAATTACAAACTAATTTTTAATAATTTTTACAAAAATTTATTAAATTTTTCTAAAAACTTATTTTTAATTAATAAATTATTTTATTATAGAAAAAAAATAAATTTAAAAAAAATAACAAAAGTTATAGTTAATCAAACTTTATTAAATTGGAAAAAAAAAAAAACTTTGATTACTAGAAAAAAAAATAAATATATTTATTATAATTTTCATCAATTTATTTTAATAGATGAAAAAAAAATAAGTAAAAAGCGATTTAAATTTTTTACTGAGAAACAAAAAAAGTTATTATTTTTTTCTAATAAAATAAATTTTTTAAATAAAAAAAATTTAATTATACAATGGTTTACTAAATTAAATAAAAAAACTATTTATATATTTTATACAAGTTTTTTATCTGTTTTTCAAAAAAAAATTAATAAAATTTCAAAAAAATTAATTTTTTCTTTAAAAACTACAAATAATAAAAAAAAAATTCAAAATTTTTTTTTAAATAAAAATATTTTATTAGAGGAAAGAACATTTAATATTTATTATAAATTAAACACAGATTTTTATTTTAATAAAATATTAATTAATAATTTTCTTATTAATTATTTTAATAATAATAATCAAATTTATGCAAAAATTTTTAATAACATTTTTTTTACACCAATATGGCAAAATAAAAAATTTTATTTTAATTCTATAAAAATATCTAATAAAGTTTTATTAAATTCGTCATTTTCTAAATCAGATACACTAAAGTTATTAAATTTTTTATATTATTCTAATTTAAGTTATAAAAAAAATTTAAATTTTTATTTAAAAAAAAATAATAATAATAATTTAATGTATAAAAAATTAATAAAAAGTATAGCTATCGAAAAAAAAAATTTATCTAAAAAGCAATTAATTTTTTTTTATAAAAAATTAAATAAAAATGTAAATTTTGAATCACAAATTTACAAAACTTTTTTATTCAAAAATTTTAAAAAATTTAATTCTCAGAAATTAATTTTTTATAAAAAATTTGATTTAAATAAATTATTTGATTTTTTAATTAAATTTAATTTTAGTTTTTATAAAAAAAAAATCAATTTAAAAAGTTTAAATTCAAATAAAAATACGATTGATCAAAATATAAAAGAAAAAAAAAAAGTTTATCAAATAAATAATTTTGAAAATTTTTTACTTTCTGAGTTTTTTAGCAAAGTTAAAAACGAAAATAATCAAATAGTTAGTTGGACTAATAAATTATTTATTATAAATTCTAATTCTAAAAATAATTTAATAAATATTATTTTAGAGAAAAATATAAATAATAATATAAATTTTAATAATGAAAAAAAAATATATATATTATCTTCATCTTCTTTTTCAATAAATTCTATTAAATTAATTTCACAAATTAAAACACATAAGTTTAAAAAATCATTAAAGTGGGATTTATTTGAAAAATATATACTCTGGTTTTTTACTTTCAAATGGTGGAAATATTTTAAAAACATAAATTTAAATTTATTTTTAAAATTATTATTAAATATTAATGATAAATTTAATTATATTTTGCCAAATATTTTGCAAAATAAAAAAAAAAAACTAGAAAATTTATTCAAAAATATATTATTTAATTTAATAAATAAAATTCTTGGTAATTCGTTTGAAATTTGGAATTTACGCTTATTAAAACAAATTTATAAACAGCCTCTTAATCAACAAATTATATGTCCATCTTTTTCTTTAAATTTTATTATTAAATGGAATAAACAGTATATAGCAACTATAAGTTTTACTATTTTTATTTATTTTCTTTTTCAAAAATATTTTTCCAGTTTATTAGGTTCAGATTATTTTGAACTATGGAAATATTTTGAAATAATTCAATCTTTAATAGATTCTTCACGTGGAAAATATTTAAATAATTTAATGCATAATAATTTAGTACAATTTACTAAAGCAGAAAATCTACTAATGCATTTTTTTAGAAATTTAAAACACTATATAAAAAATGTAAAATTTTATTTATTTACGAAAAAAAAATTAAACAAATTATTAATTAACAATAAAGGATTAGATCTTTCTCGCAGAGAACGAAAAGTGTTAGTTCAGTCTTTAATAACTAACAAAAGCATTGAACAACATAGATCAAAATTAAATTATAATAATAATTCTATAAGTTTTCAATTTGATAATCCAATTGTAAAACAATACAAATTAAAAAATTATTTAGAAAATTTGACGGAAAATTATCAAAAAAATTTAGTAAATTATCCATTTCATCAATTTTATTTAGCAGAAAATTTAGTTTTTTTATCTTTATGGCAAAAATCAACTTCTTTACATAGCTTATGGAAAATTAATACTTTAAAATCAACTTTTTATAAAAATTTTTATAAAAAACCTGTTCCACTTGAATTAAGACTTTTTTCTTCAAAAGGAATTTTATTAATAGGTTCATTAGAAATTGGACGTTCTTATTTGGTTAAAAATATAGCAGCAAACTCTTTTGTGCCTTTAATAAAAATATCTATAAATAAACTTTTATATAATAAACCTGATATTCTAACTGATAGCTGGATGAATATTTTAATGGAAAGTTTACGAAGATTAAATCTTATTTTAGAATTAGCAAAAAAATTATCTCCATGTATAGTATGGATGCCAAATATTCATGAACTTAATGTAAACCGTTCAACTCAAAATGTAGAATCTGATCCAACTTTTTTACTTGGTATTTTTTTAAAATATTTTCAAACTAGTTTTAATAAAAAAAATACTCACAATATAATAATTGTTGGTTCAACTAATTTTCCTAAAAAAGTGGACCCTGCTTTAATTTCTCCAAATAGATTAGACCAATTAATAAATATTCGAATGTTTAATGGTTTACAAAGACAAAAAAAAATTTCAATTTTATTATATAATAAACATAGTGAATATTTTTATTCAAAAAACAAAAAATTAAGTATTAATGAATTTGGATATAGAACCGTAGGCTATAATGCACGCGATTTAGCAGGACTTATTAATGAAATTTTATTAATTAGTCTGGGCCAAAATAAATTCATAATAGAAAAAAGTATTATACGATTAGCTTTTCATAGACAAGCTTTAGGTTCTACCTATATAAATAACAAAATGAATTGTAAGCAAAATTATGGGATAGTTTTTTATAAAGTTGGAAAAGTTATTGTACAAAATTTATTTATAAAAAACTCATCTAAAAATCCTTTATATTTTGGTAACGATTTATGGAAAAAAAAATTTTATTATTTATCTAAATGGTATTTAGAACCTTCAAATTTTGAGTCAGCAATAAAAGAATTTATTATTTTACCTCATATTTTAGGTTGTTTAGCCGGATTAGCTGCTCGAGATTCATGGTTTATATTAAAAAATAAACCAGATAATTTAATTTCCCTTGATAAATATGCTGAAAATGATTTTTATTTAGCTTGTAATATTTTAGAAAGTCTTTTAAAAGAGTTTTCATGGTTAGAAATATTTGAAAAAGAAAGTATTAATAAAAAAAAGAATTTTAATTTTCAGTTTCAATCAAAAAATCCTTTACATATGATTAAAAAAGGACTTTTTTCAATAATAAATAAAAATGCTAAAAATACATTGGTAAATAAATCTCTTAATCAAAAATTTTTGTACAAAAAAGAACTTTATCAATTAACTAGTAATATAACTTGGGCTCCTAAAATATCTCGTCTTAATTTTGTTCGTACGAGTTTATTTAATTGGATAAATAGACCTAATGAATTTAAAATTACATATAATTTTGATTTTTCAAAAAAAAAAGAATTTAATGGTTCACAAAAAAATTCTCAATTTTTTGAAATTATTCAACACAAAACAAAAGAGCAACTTCCTTATGAAAGGGTTTTATCCCGCATAAGACGAAGAAATGTACAAGAATTAGAATTTCAGTTAGAAAATATTTTATTAGAAGAAAAGTTTGGAATTTTAGGCTTTTCCCGATTATTTACAGAATATAGAATCGAATCTCGATTATCTAATAACCCTATGTTATTTATTGGAGGACGCTTTCTTTGGGACCCTACTGGTTTAATATTTCGAAATCATCACTTTATTTTTTCACGTCAAAACTTATTTATAGATGAAGAAATGCTAAGAAGATTATATGTTACTTATGGAGCACGAAGAGAACGAGAAAAATCTCGTTCAAGTCAAAAAATTAAACAATTTTTTCTTCATCGTGGGTATGGTCGAGATTCCATAAATGATTTTTCCATAAATTGGTGGAATCAATTACCTTTTATTGAAAAAAATAGTTTTGAAAATTTTAAGCGTATTGAAAAAATTGGTGTTCAATTAAAACGGCCACAAGTATTTACTCCTGTATATTTATATCAGCGTTGGTTAATTGAAAACCCACTAGAAAATATGACTCGTTTTGAATTATTAAATAACCAACAAAGATGGTTAAAAATAAACAATTTATTATTTAGCGATTCTTTTATTTATTCTACTCTTTTAGAAATTTATAAATACTTATTAAATTTTTTTATTTTGCATCAAACTTTATTGAATAAAATGACAAAAATATTACTTACAAATAAATGGCTTTTTCAAAACGAAATTGACTATTTTATTAATAAATTAAACAAAATAAATTAAAAGTTATTTTTTTTATTTAATAAAAATAATTGAATATATTAATAAAAAGAAATTATATTAAAAAATACTGTTTTTTTAATATAATTTCTTTTTAGTAAAATTTAAAAATCTTTTATTTGATAATAAAATAAAAAAAGGTTTATTTAAATTAATTTAATAAAAAATAGAGAAAAATATTAATAAAATTTGATTAAGTTATTTAATTTATTTATATTAAATATACGGGATTGACGGGACTCGAACCCGCAACTTCCGCCTTGACAGGGCGGTGCTCTAACCAATTGAACTACAATCCCTATAAATATATACATATTTATTATGTCGATCTAAAAAGGTTTATGTCAAATTAATATAATAAGAAGTAATAAAACTTTTTTTTATTTGAAAGTCTAAAAAAAATTCTATTAACTTAAAAAATGAACAAAATAAAAAAAAAAATGGAAAATTTTCTATTTGTAAATTTTGATAAACTTTGGGCCGAGCTGGATTTGAACCAGCGTAGGCATTGCCAGCGGATTTACAGTCCGTCCCCATTAACCGCTCGAGCATCGACCCAAAAAGATAAAAATAATAAATTAGACTAATAAAGCCTTTTGTTATTTTTTTTCTTTTTTAATTATTTTATAAAAGATTTGACGCAATAATGAAGTATTATAAACATTTTTTCGTAATACCCCCAGGGGAATTCGAATCCCCGTCGCCTCCTTGAAAGAGAGGTGTCCTAGGCCACTAGACGATGGGGGCTTAATCCTCATATTTATGTTACTTAATTCTTTATTTACTGTCAATAGTTAATAATATGCTTCATTTTTTATATTATAAATAAGTATATAATTTTTTTAAGAAATAGTAAATGAAAAAAGCTTGAAATTTTCTAAAAATTAAATAAATTTCCAATTTAACTTTAATTAGTAAAATTTAAGTTGACAAATATATCTTTTTTATCACAAACTCTATTCATCTTTATTTTCAAATAATTAACTAAAACTGCCCTTTTAACTCAGTGGTAGAGTAACGCCATGGTAAGGCGTAAGTCATCGGTTCAAATCTGATAAAGGGCTTGTATATATTTATACTTAAATAAAAAATTTAAAATGCTCAAAAATAATATAAATTATATTTTTTATGTTTAAGTTAAAGTATATTATTAATTTAATTAAAATAAGACACATTATAAAAAATTTTAGTAAATAAAATATTGAAAATAAAAATAGAATAAAAAATCAAATATAAAAATTTAATTAACTAAATAATTTTTTTTATGAAAAATTGTGACTAAATTGGATATAAAACAATTAACTGATATAATATAATTGATAAATTAGTTGTAAATTAATAACAATAGTACATTTTTAATAAAAATTTTATTTATTTTTACAAAAAAAATATTTAAAATAAATAAATAATATTTTAGTTAATTTAAAGATTTTTATTATAAATAAATTGGCTATTCTTATAATAGATTTTGCTAGAAAAAAGTAAAATGAAATTTTTTTTTGAGTTAAAGTGACATGCAAAAAAATAAACAACAAAGAAAAGAAAAGTTTACCTATCTTCTAAAATTTTAATTATTTAAAATATAGAAGAGTTTATTTACAAAAAATATAAATATTATTTAAATTTTATTTTTTATTTAAGGTACTTAAAAATGATTAAAATAGTTAAATAGGAGAATCACTATGACTATAGCCATTGGAAAGTCTTCCAAAGAACCAAAAGGTTTATTTGATAGCATGGATGACTGGCTAAGAAGAGATCGTTTCGTATTTGTAGGCTGGTCTGGTTTATTACTCTTTCCATGTGCCTATTTTTCTTTAGGTGGATGGTTTACAGGTACAACTTTTGTTACTTCATGGTATACTCATGGATTGGCTAGCTCTTATTTAGAAGGCTGTAATTTTTTAACTGCTGCAGTTTCTACTCCTGCTAATAGTTTAGCACATTCTTTATTGCTATTATGGGGTCCTGAAGCACAAGGAGATTTTACTCGTTGGTGTCAATTAGGCGGTTTATGGACTTTTGTCGCTCTTCACGGTGCTTTTGCTTTAATAGGTTTTATGTTGCGTCAATTTGAGTTAGCTAGATCTGTGCAATTACGCCCTTATAATGCAATTGCTTTTTCTGGTCCAATTGCTGTTTTTGTTTCTGTATTTTTAATTTACCCTCTTGGTCAATCAGGTTGGTTTTTTGCACCTAGTTTTGGTGTAGCTGCCATTTTTCGATTTATTTTATTTTTTCAAGGTTTTCATAACTGGACTTTAAATCCCTTTCATATGATGGGTGTTGCTGGAGTTTTGGGAGCTGCTCTTTTATGTGCTATTCATGGTGCAACTGTTGAAAATACTTTGTTTGAAGATGGTGACGGTGCAAATACATTTCGTGCCTTTAACCCAACTCAATCTGAAGAAACTTATTCTATGGTTACAGCTAATCGTTTTTGGTCTCAAATTTTTGGTGTTGCATTTTCGAATAAACGCTGGTTACATTTCTTTATGTTATTTGTTCCAGTAACTGGTTTATGGATGAGTGCAATTGGAGTAGTTGGGCTGGCTTTAAATCTACGTGCTTATGATTTTGTTTCTCAGGAAATTCGTGCAGCAGAAGATCCTGAATTTGAAACTTTCTATACTAAAAATATTCTTTTAAATGAAGGTATCCGTGCGTGGATGGCCGCTCAAGATCAGCCTCATGAAAATTTTGTATTCCCCGAGGAGGTTCTACCCCGTGGAAACGCTCTTTAATGGAACCTTGTCTTTAGGTGGTCGTGATCAAGAAACGACTGGTTTCGCTTGGTGGGCTGGTAATGCTAGACTTATTAATTTATCTGGTAAATTACTAGGTGCTCATGTAGCTCATGCTGGATTAATTGTATTTTGGGCTGGAGCAATGAATCTTTTTGAAGTAGCTCATTTTGTACCAGAAAAACCTATGTATGAACAAGGATTAATTTTACTTCCTCATTTAGCTACTTTAGGGTGGGGAGTAGGTCCTGGTGGGGAAGTTATAGATACTTTTCCATATTTTGTATCTGGGGTACTTCATTTAATTTCTTCCGCTGTTTTGGGTTTCGGAGGAATTTATCATGCGCTTATTGGGCCAGAAACTTTAGAAGAATCTTTTCCTTTTTTTGGTTATGTTTGGAAAGACAAAAATAAAATGACTACTATTTTAGGTATTCATTTAATTTTACTAGGTGCTGGTGCTTTTCTTTTAGTATTTAAAGCTTTATATTTTGGAGGTGTTTATGATACTTGGGCTCCTGGAGGAGGCGATGTAAGAAAAATTACAAATCTTACCCTTAGCCCTGGTGTTATATTTGGTTATTTACTTAAATCACCTTTTGGTGGAGAAGGATGGATTGTTAGTGTAGATAACTTAGAAGATATTATTGGGGGACATGTTTGGTTGGGTTCTATCTGTATTTTTGGTGGAATCTGGCATATTTTAACAAAACCATTTGCTTGGGCACGTCGTGCTCTTGTTTGGTCTGGAGAAGCTTATTTATCTTATAGTCTTGGAGCAATTGCCGTTTTTGGGTTTATTGCTTGCTGTTTTGTTTGGTTCAATAATACCGCTTATCCAAGTGAATTTTATGGACCTACTGGGCCAGAAGCATCTCAAGCGCAAGCTTTTACTTTCTTAGTTAGAGATCAACGATTGGGAGCTAACGTGGGTTCTGCTCAAGGACCTACTGGTTTAGGTAAATACCTTATGCGTTCTCCAACTGGAGAAATTATTTTTGGAGGAGAAACCATGCGCTTTTGGGATCTTCGTGCTCCATGGTTAGAACCTTTACGGGGTCCTAATGGGTTAGATTTGAGTAAATTGAAAAAAGATATTCAACCTTGGCAAGAACGACGTTCGGCAGAGTATATGACTCATGCGCCATTAGGTTCTTTAAATTCTGTAGGAGGTGTAGCTACTGAAATTAATGCAGTAAATTACGTTTCTCCACGAAGTTGGTTAGCTACTTCACATTTTGTGTTAGGATTCTTTTTCTTTGTCGGTCATTTATGGCATGCAGGAAGAGCGCGTGCGGCTGCAGCTGGATTTGAAAAAGGAATTGATCGCGATTTTGAACCTGTTCTTTCTATGACACCTCTTAATTAATAATAAAAAAACAAATTAGTTATTGATATGGCTCGACTTTTTTTAGTCGAGCCATATAGAACTTAATTTTTTTATAAAAAAATATTTATCTGACAAAAAATTTAAAGGAGAGAGAGGGATTCGAACCCTCGATAGTTTTTAAAAACTATGCCGGTTTTCAAGACCGGAGCCATAAACCACTCGGCCATCTCTCCTATTTTTTTTAAGTAAAAAGAGTACTAAGGTCATTAACTATAATTATATAATAATAAAGAATTATATAATAATAAAGCCTTATTTAACAATATTCTTACATAAATAAAAAGAAATATTTTTTGAATTAAAAAAAATCTGAAATATTTTAGTTTAGTAAATAAATAATTACTAGAAAAGGATTAACGGTATAATTTATTTTATTTTTTTAACTTGGAGAACCACAACCATGACTATTGCCTTTCAGTTGGCTGTGTTTGCATTAATTGCTATTTCGTTTCTTTTAGTAATTGGTGTACCTGTCGTGCTTGCCTCTCCTGATGGTTGGTCAAGTAGTAAAAATGTTGTGTTTTCAGGTGCTTCATTATGGATTGGCTTGGTTTTTTTGGTTGGTGTTCTTAATTCTTTTATATCATAAAAATTTATCTCGGTTCTAATAAAATAATAAATAAAAGAAAGTAAAACGTTTTAACTTCCCTCCCTTCGTAGACCTTATATTCTAAGTTTTAAAAAGCATTTTATACAAGATAAAAAAAATATTTTCTACTAGGGAGGGTTTTTTTTAATTATAATAATTTATTATTTTTATTATTTAATAATAAAAATAATACCATAAAGAATTGACTATATTAAAAAAAAAATATATATATAGGTTTGTATATATATATATAAATATAATTGCGGGTATAGTTTAATGGTAAAATTCCTCCTTGCCAAGGAGAATATGCGGGTTCGATTCCCGCTACCCGCCTTTGGACTTGTAAGATTATTATAACAAGATAATTAATTCTAAATTTAAAATTAGTTGAAAGAATAAAAAAATTTAAAAAGAATGATGAACTAAAGGTTAATTCTTAATATTCTACATTTATTTAATCATAAATATTATAAAAGTTACTATATTTGTTTTATGTTTTGTCTACAAATAGATTTAGCGGAGACGGGATTTGAACCCATGACCTCAAGGTTATGAGCCTTGCGAGCTACCAGGCTGCTCTACCCCGCGTCAAACTATCATAACATATTTTTGATTGATCAAACAATGACTTTTTTATTTATTCATGAAACCCCCTAACTTGAATTAGAATTTAAATTTTTTAATTAGGGGGCTTTTTAATTATAGTTTTTCTTTTGTTCATGTCTCTTCAAAATTTTTTACCAACTGGATTTTGTTAGTCCAGGTAGAAAACATGCATGAGCCATTTCTCTTAACACATGTCTAGATAAACCAAAATCACGATAATTTGCTCTAGGCCGTCCGGTTAAAAAACAGCGACGATGAAGTCTTGTAGGTGCACTGTTACGTGGTAAAGTTTGTAATTGTTTTTGAAATTCCCATTTTTCATTTAAAGATAAAGTTTCCTTTATTTTTTTTTTAATAGATTGGCGGGAATTTTGGTATTTTTTTTCTAATCTTTGTTTTTTTTTTTCTCTTTCAATAAGACTTTTCTTTGCCATAATTTTTTTATTTAAGAAGTAAAATATTTGTTTTAATTAAAAATGGTGAAATAAATGAAAATTTTATTTAAATTTTTTTTAGCTTTTTTTTTTTCATCTTATTTTATTCTGTTATATTACTTTGTATTTTGTCTATCGAATAGGAGAAATTTTAGTTTTAAAATTAAAATCTCTCCTATTCAATAAAAATAAATAAAATTTATTTTATTTAATAATTATTAACCAAATTTACCAGATGTAGATGCAATTAAAAAAGCAGCATAAGTAAATATATAACCTACTGAAAAATGGGCTAACCCAACTAAGCGTGCTTGAACAATAGAAAGAGCTACTGGTTTATCTTTCCAGCGAACTAAATTAGCTAAAGGCGTACGTTCATGAGCCCAAGCTAAAGTTTCAATAAGCTCTTGCCAATAGCCACGCCAAGAAATTAAAAACATAAAACCAGTAGCCCAAACAAGATGTCCAAATAAAAACATCCATGCCCAAACAGATAAACTATTCATACCAAATGGATTATACCCATTAATAAGTTGTGAAGAATTTAACCATAAATAATCTCGTAACCATCCCATTAAATATGTAGAAGATTCGTTAAATTGAGCTACATTTCCTTGCCATAAAGTAATATGTTTCCAATGCCAGTAAAAAGTGACCCATCCAATAGTATTTAGCATCCAAAAAACAGCTAAATAAAAAGCATCCCATGCTGAAATATCACAAGTTCCTCCTCGCCCCGGACCGTCACATGGAAAACTATAACCAAATTCTTTTTTATCTGGCATTAATTTAGAACCACGTGCGTCTAAAGCACCTTTCACTAAAATTAATGTAGTTGTATGTAAACCTAAAGCAATAGCATGATGAACTAAAAAATCTCCCGGACCAATAGTTAAAAATAATGAATTACTATTATTATTAATAGCATCTAACCAACCTGGTAACCATATAGTCTGACCAGCGTTGAAAGCCGGACTATCTGCTGATGATAAAAGTACATCAAAACCATACAAAGCTTTACCGTGAGCAGATTGTATCCATTGAGCAAACACAGGTTCAATTAATATTTGTTTTTCTGGAGTACCAAAAGCAAGCATAACATCATTATGAACATAAAGTCCCAAAGTATGGAAACCTAAAAATAGACTAGCCCAACTTAAATGTGATATAATTGCTTCTTTATGCTCTAACATTCTTGCTAATACATTATCTTTATTTTGTTCTGGATTATAATCTCGTATGAAAAAAATAGCTCCATGAGCAAAAGCACCTGTCATTATAAATCCAGCAATATATTGGTGATGAGTATATAATGCCGCTTGAGTAGTAAAGTCTTGTGCTAAAAATGCATATGGCGGTAAAGAATACATATGTTGAGCTACTAACGAAGTAATAACTCCTAAAGAAGCTAAAGCAAGACCTAACTGAAAATGAAGAGAATTATTAATTGTGTCATAAAGACCTTTATGTCCACGACCTAAACGGCCTCCCGGAGGGGTATGTGCTTCTAAAATTTCTTTCATACTATGACCAATACCAAAATTAGTTCTATACATGTGACCAGCTATAATAAAAAGAACTGCAATAGCTAAATGATGGTGAGCCATATCAGTCAACCATAAACTTTGCGTTTGTGGATGAAATCCTCCAAGAAAAGTTAAAATAGCAGTACCCGATCCTTCAGAAGTACCAAATAAATGACTATTTGAATCAGGGTTTTGAGCATAGACATTCCATTGTCCTGCAAAAAAAGGTCCTAAACCTTGAGGATGCGGTAATGCTGTTAATAAATTATTCCATCTTACATGTTCACCTCGAGATTCAGGAATAGCTACATGAACTAAATGTCCAGTCCATGCTAAAGAGCTTACGCCAAAAAGTCCTGATAAATGATGGTTAAGACGAGATTCCGCATTTTTAAACCATGAAACACTTGGTTTCCATTTTGGCTGTAAATGTAGCCAACCTGCGATTAAAAAAAGAGCCGAAAGAAATAATAGAAAAAGAGCTCCGGTATAAAGATCTTGATTATTGCGTAAACCAATCGTATACCACCATTGATATACTCCAGAATAAGCTATATTAACTGGACCCGATGCTCCGCCTCGAGTAAATGCTTCTACCGCTGGTTGACCAAAATGTGGATCCCAAATTGCATGAGCAATTGGTCGTACATGTAAAGGATCTTGTATCCATGCTTCGAAATTACCTTGCCAAGCTACATGAAATAAATTACCAGAAGTCCATAAAAAAATAATTGCTAGCTGACCAAAGTGAGAAGCGAAAATTTTTTGATAAAGACGTTCTTCAGTCATATCATCATGACTTTCAAAGTCATGAGCGGTAGCAATACCAAACCAAATCCGACGAGTAGTTGGGTCTTGAGATAGTCCCTGGCTGAATTTTGGAAATCTTGATGCCATAATGCTTTTCAAATCCTCCTAGCCATTATCCTACTGAAATAATTCTCGCTAGGAAGAATGCCCATGTTGTGGCAATCCCACCCAGAAGGTAATGAGCTACTCCTACAGCACGGCCTTGTACAATACTTAAGGCTCTAGGCTGAATAGCAGGTGCAACTTTTAATTTGTTGTGAGCCCAAACAATAGACTCAATAAGTTCTTGCCAATATCCGCGACCACTAAATAAAAACATTAGACTAAAAGCCCAAACAAAATGAGCACCTAAAAATAGAAGACCGTATGCAGATAATGAAGAACCATAAGATTGAATTACTTGAGATGCTTGTGCCCATAAAAAATCACGAAGCCATCCATTAATTGTAATGGAACTTTGTGCAAAATTTCCTCCTGTAATATGCGTAACAATTCCTTGATCGCTAATACTACCCCATACATCAGATTGCATTTTCCAACTAAAATGAAAAATAACTACTGAAATAGCATTGTACATCCAAAACAAACCTAAAAAAACATGATCCCAAGCAGAGACTTGACACGTTCCCCCTCTTCCAGGTCCATCGCAAGGAAATCGAAAACCAAGATTAGCTTTATCTGGTATTAAACGAGAACTACGGGCAAATAAAACACCTTTTAGTAATATTAAAACAGTTACATGAATAGTAAAAGCATGAATATGATGCACCAAAAAGTCTGCTGTTCCTAGTGGAATTGGTAATAAAGCCACTTTTCCACCTACTGCAATTAAATCGCCACCTCCCCAAGTTAAACTAGTACTTGCTGTTGCATTGGGAGCTGTTAAGCTAGGTGCTAAAGCATGAGTATTTTGTATCCATTGAGCAAAAACTGGTTGTAATTGTATAGCCGTATCTGAAAACATATCTTGTGGACGGCCTAAAGCACTCATTGTATCATTATGAATATAAAGCCCAAAACTATGGAAACCTAAAAAGATACAAACCCAGTTTAGATGTGATATTATTGCATCACGGTGTCGTAAAACACGATCTAATAAATTATTATATTGAGTTGTTGGATCATAATCTCTTACCATAAAAATAGCTGCATGTGCAGCAGCTCCAACTATAAGAAAACCGCCAATCCACATATGGTGTGTAAATAACGAAAGTTGAGTAGCATAATCAGTAGCTAAATATGGATAAGGAGGCATAGAATACATATGATGAGCTACTATAATAGTTAAAGAACCTAACATAGCGAGATTAATAGCTAATTGAGCATGCCATGAAGTAGTTAAAATTTCATATAGTCCTTTATGGCCTTCACCTGTAAATGGACCTTTATGTGCTTCTAAAATTTCTTTCATACTATGACCAATACCAAAATTAGTTCTATACATATGACCAGCTATAATAAAAAGAACTGCAATAGCTAAATGATGATGCGCTGTATCAGTTAACCATAAACCGCCAGTAATTGGATTTAATCCTCCGCGAAAAGTTAAAAAATCTGAATATTCTGACCAATTTAAAGTAAAAAATGGGGTTAACCCTTTAGAAAAACTTGGATAAAGCTGAGCTAAAAGATCGCGGTTTAAAATAAATTCATGAGGAAGTGGTATTTCTTTAGGATCTACGCCAGCATCTAAAAGTCGATTAATTGGTAAGGAAACATGTACTTGGTGTCCTGCCCAAGATAAAGATCCTAAGCCTAATAAACCTGCTAAATGATGGTTTAACATAGATTCTACATTTTGAAACCAAGCTAATTTAGGAGCAGCTTTATGATAATGAAACCATCCAGCAAAAAGCATTAAAGCTGCAAAAACTAATCCACCTATTGCAGTCGAATAAAGCTGTAATTCACTAGTTATTCCAGATGCTCGCCAAAGTTGAAAAAAGCCAGAGGTTATTTGTATTCCTTGAAAACCTCCACCTACATCTCCATTCAAAATTTCTTGTCCTACTATCGGCCAAACAACTTGAGCACTAGGTTTAATGTGAGTAGGATCACTTAGCCATGCTTCATAATTTGAAAAACGAGCCCCATGAAAATACATACCACTTAGCCAAATAAAAATAACAGCTAACTGACCAAAGTGAGCACTAAATACTTTACGAGAAATTTCTTCCAAATCATTTGTATGACTGTCAAAATCATGAGCATCAGCATGTAAGTTCCAAATCCAAGTTGTAGTATTAGGACCCTTAGCTAAAGTTCTTGAAAAATGTCCTGGTTTAGCCCATTTTTCAAAAGATGTTTTTACGGGATCTTTTTCTACCATAATCTTGACTTCTGGTTCCGGTGAACGAATAGTCATCGAGGTTCTCCTCTCTTTAGACGAGGCATAGGAAAAACCTACCAATAATTAATAGTAAACTTCTAAAAGAAATCTATTATTTTATTATTTAACTTTTTTCTTTTTTTCTTCAGTTTAAAACTGGTGCAACTATAATACAGAAGTTACTTAGGGCAGGTATTCAAATTTATTATGACACATCTTTAAGGTGCTTAATGGACCATATTAATTCCAATTATATTTTTAGTAAAAAAAATTTAAATTTCTATTATATGATACTTTTTTTTTATTTAAAACGTCCTGTTACTTTCAGCCAATTTTGTGCTTCAATATAATTGCTTGGAGCAAGCGAAATAGCTTGTTTCCAATATTCTGCTGCTTGATTAAACCAAGCTTCAGATGTTTCAAAATCTTCTTGCTGAATAGCCTGTTCTCCTCGGTTGAAATAGGTAAAAGCACCTTCCCTTAAAACCGTACATGAGAGTTTCCTACCTCATACGGCTTACTTAATTAAATTTACTATATTATTACTTATATTATTCCTGAATTAAATTAATTATTTGATTAAAAAAAATATGCAAATTATTTATTAATAATTAGTATTTTCTAATTATAATAGGTTTATAATAAAAAGGTTTATAATAGAAAATTAATTAATGAAATAAGTTTTAAATAAAAGAAAAAAAACTATAGTTTTTTTCTTTTATTTTTATCTTTTCTCCTACAAAAAAATTTAAGGAACTATCTTATTTGTAATTAAAATTTTTGAGTATTTAATTATTTATTTATAAAAAATACTTTATCTCTTTAGGATCTAAGACTACACCGCTGCTTATTTAATTGTTATTTAATTCAACTTTATTACATAAGTGACTTTTATTAAAACAGATTTTTATAGGATCATAATACTGTATGTTATGGTGCTTTTTTAATAAATTAAATTATATTATCCATAGAGCTTTTAGACTTTCATTTATTTAAATCTTTTTTTTTATTTTTAGATTTATAATGCTTTTTTATTTATTACAGCTAATAAAAATCTTTTTTAGTGATTTTTATGTAATAAGTCTCCACTTTTTTATTTAGAATTATGGTAGTTTTTACTAAAAAATATATATTCTATCGATAGTCGCACGTAATGACAGATTACAGCCATATTATTAAAAGCTTGTGGTAAAGACGGATTTCGTTCTAAAGCTTGAAAATAATATTCTAAAGCTTTTGCATGTTCTCCATTACTTGTATGAATAAGACCTATATTATATAGTATATAACTTCGATCATAAGGATCAATTTCTAAACGCATAGCTTCATAATAATTTTGTAGAGCTTCCGCATATTCTCCTTCAGATTGAGCTGACATTCGTTACGATCGTTTATATATTAAAACTTCGTTTCAAAACCGTACATGAAATTTTTATTTCATACGGCTTCTCTTGCTTAATATATAAAAGGGATTAATCTTTAAATTTATAAAAAATTTACCCAATATAATAAAATACCAAGGACTAGTTTTCTTAAAAAAATAGCTAGTCATCCTTTCTTTAAAAAGGATTTTTATTTTAATTTCAAATTGAATTTTTAAGTTTTTCTTTGTTCTTAATACTTTGTTTCTTAAAGGATTAGCTTTTTTCGACAATCTCCGATGGTTATATGAGTACCCAATTTACAAACGAGATGGATTTTTGTTTTTCTAACCATTAATTTATTAGTAACTAATTTTTACTATTGAGTATAAATTTTTTTTATTTTACGAAGTATTTGTGTTGTCGATTTCTACACGTAAGGCTTTTCCAATTATGTATGCTTGTAGAATAAAATGAAAACTATAGCTTTAACCTTTTGCTTACTACTTTAATTTCTAAAAAATTAAAGCATTCAAGGCTACATCAATCGAGGGTACACGACAGAAGGAATTTTTTTTCTAAATTAACCTTCACTAAGTATAAGTTTCATGTAATTAAATATTTTCATGTTTTTTTCCCTATTTAAGAAAATCCTGTAAAGGTTCAAAAATCAAATCACACCATCTCTATAATAACTAAAAGCTTCTTTTTCCCTTTGTGTAGTCGGAATTATTCGTAATAAAATGTCTGCAACAATTGTAAAAGTTTTATCAATAAAATTATCGTTTTTTTGAGATCGAGGCATAAAAAATTATGGGAAATTTCTAATATTCCCTTTTATTTGAGAATAAATCCATTAAAAATAGTTTTTATAATTTATTTATTTAATATAAATGTATATATATTTAATATGTTAATAAATTTCTTTTATTAATTATAAAGAACTAAAAAACTTGCTATTCTATAAACTTATAATTTAAAATCACATAAAAATATTCTAGGAAAGATGGCCGAGTGGTCGAAGGCGTAGCATTGGAAATGCTATGTATACTTTTGTTTACCGAGGGTTCGAATCCCTCTCTTTCCGAAGTTGCAAATTTTTATTATGTATATAATTACAAATACTCTTAGTTGTTAATTAAGCTTGGCGAGAATAATATTCTACAACTAATAATTCATTTATTTTTAAACCAATGGATTCACGATCTAGTATTTGATTAACCAATCCTTTTTTTTTTAAAAAATTATAAGTTAAATGATTTGGTGTTTTATATTTTTGATACAAATTTAAATTTTTACTAATTATAGCCTGAGATTTTTGTCGATCTTTTATAGTAATAGAATCCTCAGGTTTACACCGATAACTTGGTATATTTACTATACGATCATTAACTAAAATATGTCTATGATTTACTAGTTGCCTTGCTCCAGGAATTGTAGGAGCCATACCTAATCGAAAAATAACGTTATCTAAGCGCATTTCAAGTAATTGTAATAAGACTTCACCTGTTGACCCTTTAGCTTTTCTAGCAATACGTACATAATTAAGTAATTGTCGCTCTGTTATTCCATAATGAAAACGTAATTTTTGTTTTTCTTCCAAACGAATGCGATATTGAGAAATTTTTTTATTAGATATTGATTGATTGATCGAATTAGTTTTTAACTGGGGTGTTTTATTAGTTAGTCCTGGTAAAGCTCCTAAACGGCGTATTATTCTTACACGAGGTCCTCGATAACGGGACATAAAAACTCCTTATTTTTACAAAAAATTTACAAAAGAAAAAATAATAATGAAAAATAAAATGATAATAATAATATTATTACTAATAATTATAAAAAGTATTTAATTAATTTATTTATTGTTTTTTTACTTTTAATTTATTTACCTTTTTTCACTAAAAAATTATATATTTTTCTTTAGTCAAAAACATCATAACATGAGAGATACTACAAAAAAAATGTTATTTTTTTTTATATAAATAAATTTTAAAATTTTTTTATATTTTTATTTTATAATTTATTTATATTATTAAAATGAACATTAAAAAAAGCCCGCTATCGGAGTCGAACCGATGACCATCGCATTACAAGTGCGGTGCTCTGACCTCTGAGCTAAGCAGGCTTTATCTACAGAATAAGATAGTAGTTTTATTTAATTTTTTTATATAGTCAAATTAATTATATCAATAAAATTTTAATAATGCAATAATTACTATTAATTACAAAAAAGCTTTTGTTTTTAATAATTAAAAAAAAAATTTGTATATGTATAAATATATAAAGTATTGCTTTAAAACTTAGAAAATATTATAATTATTTAGTATAACTAAAGTCTATTAATTAAAATGTTTTTTATAAAAATATTTTAAGTAAAAAAGGGGGGGTATGGCGGAATTGGTAGACGCTACGGACTTAAATAATTTGAGCTTTAGTAGAAAAACTTACTAAATGCAAGCTTTCAAATTCAGGGAAACTTAGGTTGAAAAAAATATAAGCAATCCTGAGCCAAATTTTATTGTCTATTAAAAATAAGATAGGTGCAGAGACTCAATGGAAGCTATCCTAACAAAAAAATTTTATATTTTATTTAATTAAATCTTATTTTATATTTATTAATAAAAATAAAATCTAATTTATTTATAAGTTCCTTTTAAATATTAATATTAAAAGAGGATAAAGATAGAGTCCAATTTTACATGTTATGTTAATTTTAGCAACAATTTAAATTGTAGTAAAAAGAAAATCCGTTGGCTTTATTGACCGTGAGGGTTCAAGTCCCTCTACCCCCAAAATTGTAGTTTTTTATTGACATAGGTTTCAAGTTTATGTTAAAATATGCCAATAAAAAAGCCGGAATAGCTCAGTTGGTAGAGCAGAGGACTGAAAATCCTTGTGTCACCAGTTCAAATCTGGTTTCTGGCATTATAAAATTATTTTTAATTTTTTTTCTTATCATATATTTTTTTAAAAGGTTTTTGTTTTATTGTCTCAAAATAGACAATAAAACAAAAACCTTTTAAAAAACGTAAATTTCCCATTAGTATTATTTTTTTCTTTATTTATAAATTATATTAAATAATAAGTAAAAAAAGATAATTTAAATATTTATTTATATAATTTAGCTTTTAAAAATAAAAATTAATAAGCATCTTGTAACTCATAAAAATTTGGTACAATGTAATCTTTACGTAAAGGCCAGCCAATCCAAGTATCAGGCATTAGTATACGTTTAAGACGTGGATGATTTTCATAAGAAATTCCAAACATATCGTAAGATTCTCGTTCTTGAAAATCTGCACTTTTCCAAATCCAAAAAACAGAGGGTATTTTAGGTTTTTGTCTTGATACAAAAATTTTTATACATATTTCTTCAGGTTGATCTGCATTATTTTGGATTTTTGTAAAATGATATACACTCGCTAGTAAGCCGCCAGGTGCTACATCATAAGCACATTGAGAACGAAGATAGTTAAAACCATAAACGTATAAAGCAACTGCTGTAGAAAGCCAATTTTCAGATCGAATTTGTAAAATTTCTACACCTTGATAATCAAAACCTAAAGGTCGATGAGCAAGTTTATGCTTTGCTAACCAAGTGGATAATCGCCCCTGTATTTTAGTAGTAATCGAATTATTTGTATAAGTATTTAACATATTTAGGTTTTTTAAAAATTCTATTTATTTTGAATGTTTTTTTTTTTATCCTCATCTTTTAATAAAAAAGTTAAGTTTTTTTTTTTAGATGAAGCAAAAATTTCTAAAGTTGATTTAAATTGAGACTTAGAAATTTGAGAATCTAATTGTGTATTAAATTGTGCAGTAGTGATAGTCGATATAAAATTAAATTTATGATTTAATGTTAAATATCTTTCTCCTTGATTAAATTTATATTTATCTTGATATGTTTCTTGAGCTACCTTTTTACGAAGTTTTATTATAGCATCTATAATAGCTTCTGGTTTTGGTGGACAACCAGGTAGATAAATATCTACAGGAATTAATTTATCTACTCCACGCACAGTGCTATAAGAATCTGTACTAAACATACCTCCAGTAATAGTACATGCTCCCATAGCAATTACATACTTAGGTTCGGGCATTTGCTCATACAATCTTACCAAAGATGGTGCCATTTTCATTGTTACAGTACCAGCTGTTATTATAAGATCTGCCTGTCTTGGACTAGACCTTGGAACTAAACCATAACGATCAAAATCAAAGCGTGAACCAATTAATGAAGCAAACTCGATGAAACAACAACTAGTACCATAAAGAAGTGGCCATAAACTAGAAAGTCTAGCCCAATTTGAAAAATCATTAAAAGTGGTTAAAATAATTGAATTTGAGTTTCTTTTATTAGAAAGTGAATTTATAAGTGGCTTCATAAAATTATTAATTTGATTTTTAGAATTATAATATAATAGTTAAAATTTAAGACCATTCTAGTGCTCCTTTTCGCCATGCATACACTAAACCGATAACTAAAATAAATAGAAAAACTAAAGCTTCAATGAAAGCGGATAAGCCTAATTCTGTAAAACTCATAGCCCAGGGATAAAGAAAAACTGTTTCTATATCAAAAATAACAAAAACTAGAGCAAACATATAATATCGAATTTGAAATTGGATCCAAGCATCACCCATTGGTTCTATACCAGATTCATAACTAGTAAATTTTTCTGGTCTTTTCTTATTATTGTTAATTGGTGCTAAGATGTTAGAAATGAAAAAAGTTAATATAGGAATAAAACTCGCTATTAACAAAAAAAGAAAAAAAGAATTATATTTAGGTAATAAAAACATTAGTATACTCCTGAAAAATAAACTTATACAAGAACAAAAAGAACGATTTTTTTATTTTTATATAAAAATAAATACTTCAATCTTAAAATTAGATATAGACAAATTATAAATAATTTATATGAAATTAGATAAAAAAAAAAGCTAATTGATTAAAATATTTTACATATTAAAGATTTAATAATTTAGGGCTATACGGATTCGAACCGTAGACAATCTCGGTAAAGTAGTTAAAAATATTTTTTTAAAATACACTTTTAACTACTTTAGGAACCCAACATGCATTTTTTTTTGCATTGGGCTCTTTAGTTAACTAAAACTAAAAATTTAGTTATTTTGCTATCCTTTTTTTATTGAAATAATAAAATAGCTCCGTGTGCTTAAAAAGTTTTTAGAAGCAATCCCAAAGTTTAAAAAAAATTTAATATTGACATAGGTTTGCTTAATTTAGCATGGATTTACTCAAAAAAATTTCTATTACTTGCAGAAATTTAAACTTTATACACCATAAAGCTTATCAAGTAAGAAAATAGAATATCTCGAGGTCCTCGTATTTTCCTCATCATGCTTAACATTAAATAATTTTTAATTTTACCATATCAACTAAATGATAAATTTCAATTTTTAATAAATTGGAATTTAATTTTTTGTCATGCTATTGTTCTGTTATATCACTATGAAAAGTAAGACAAAATATTTCACAAAATTAAACTTTTTGTGAATCGTAAAATTCGATAAGTTTTTTAAAAGCATTGGCGCACGTGTAAACGAGGTGCTCTACCGCTGAGCTATAGCCCTTATTATTATTTTTAATCAATAAAATACTAACAGAATTTTTTTTTTTTGTCAATATAATTATTTAAACAGAATAAAATAATTTTTTTATTTTATATTTTTTTTTTCAGTGTATTAATAAAAATATTGCTTATATGTTAATTAATAGACTAAAATAAAACTAGCCTACTTAACTCAGTGGTTTAGAGTATCGCTTTCATACGGCGAGAGTCATTGGTTCAAATCCAATAGTAGGTAAATGCTGAATAAAAAAACTTAATGGTATAAAATTTTATGCCATTAAGTTTTTTAAATTAAGTTAACTAAGTTTAAAAATTTTAAGAAATAGCTTCAATAGCTTCTAAACGTGCTTTTGCTCTTTTTAAAGTTAAATTGGCCTCGATAGCTTGTTTTCGACCGTCTGCTTGCGATAGTTTAGTTTGAGCAAGCTGAAAAGCTTCTTGGGCTTCTTGCAAATTTATTTCATTAGCTTTTTCTGCTTCATTTACTAAAATTGTCATTTGATTATTATCTATCATAGCAAATCCACCCATTAATGCCATAGTAGACCATTTTTCATTAAGTCGTATTTTTATAATACCTATATCTAAGGCTGTTAAAAGTGGCGCATGATTAGGTAATATACCAATTCGACCACTATTTGTTGATAAAACAATTTCTTGCACTTCAGAATTCCAAACAATTCGGTTTGGAGCCATGACACGAAGATTTAAAGTCATTTTGATTAATTCTCCACTTGTAAGGTTGCAGCTTTTGCAGTAGCTTCATCAATATTACCTACTAAATAAAAAGCTTGTTCAGGAAAACTATCTAATTCTCCAGAAAGAATCATTTGAAAACCTTTGATAGTTTCAATAAGACTAACATATTTACCTGGAGACCCTGTAAATACTTCTGCTACAAAAAAAGGTTGAGATAAAAAACGTTCAATTTTTCGAGCTCTTGCAACAGTCAACCTATCTTCTTCTGATAATTCATCAAGTCCAAGAATAGCTATAATATCTTGTAATTCTTTATAGCGTTGCAATGTTTGTTTAACTCCTTGAGCTGTTTCATAGTGTTCTTCGCCTACAATCCAAGGTTGAAGCATAGTTGAAGTTGAATCTAAAGGATCTACTGCTGGATAAATACCTTTGGCTGCTAGTCCTCTTGATAATACAGTAGTTGCATCTAGATGGGCAAAAGTTGTAGCAGGAGCTGGATCAGTTAAATCATCCGCAGGCACGTAAACTGCTTGAATTGAAGTAATAGATCCTTCTTTTGTTGAAGTTATTCTTTCTTGTAAAGTACCCATTTCTGTACTTAAAGTTGGCTGATAACCTACAGCAGATGGCATTCTACCTAGTAAAGCAGAGACTTCTGAGCCTGCTTGAACAAAACGAAAAATATTATCAATAAATAAAAGTACATCTTGCTTATTGACATCTCTAAAATATTCAGCCATTGTTAAAGCAGTTAATCCTACTCTCATACGAGCTCCAGGGGGCTCGTTCATTTGCCCATAAACCAAGGCTACTTTTGATTCTGAAATGTTTTCTTCATTAATAACTTTTGATTCTTTCATCTCCATGTAAAGATCATTTCCTTCACGAGTACGTTCTCCTACTCCACCAAATACAGATACACCACCATGTGCTTTAGCAATGTTATTAATTAATTCCATAATAAGTACGGTTTTTCCTACACCAGCTCCTCCAAATAATCCAATTTTTCCACCACGTCGATAAGGAGCTAAAAGATCTACTACTTTAATTCCTGTTTCGAAAATAGACAATTTAGTATCTAATTGTGTAAAAGCTGGAGCAGATCTGTGAATAGGAAAAGTTATACTAGCATCTACAGGACCAAGATTGTCAACAGGTTCTCCTAAAACATTAAAAATACGTCCAAGAGTAGCTTCTCCAACCGGAACACTCAAAGGAGCTCCTGTATCAACAACTTGCATTCCTCTCATTAAACCATCTGTCGCACTCATAGCAACAGCTCGAACCTTATTATTTCCTAATAATTGCTGTACTTCACAAGTAACATTAATTTCTTGACCTGCTGTATTTTGCCCTTTAACTATTAAAGAATTATAAATATTAGGCATTTTACCTGGGGAAAAAGTAACATCTAATACAGGACCAATAATTTGAGTAATACGTCCTATATTTTTAGCAATAAGTGTTGAAGTTCCAAAAGTACGAGAATCTGTTTTCATAAAATTTAAAAGTAATAAAATTAGTTGCTGATTATATTAAAAAATATTTAGTATCAACTCGATCATTTAATTATTGAAGAAAAAAAGTATCTTGAATTAATTACTTATATATCGATATAAAAATACATATAAGCATAAAAAATGAAAAAAAATTAAAAAGTCTAAAAAATGTATAATTTTTTTAATTTTAAATATTAATAAATAATAAATATATTTAAATAAACTACTATTTAATTTATTTTAAAAAATAAATTCAATAATAATTTATTTTTTGTTATTTTTTAATATCTTTTTAATAAAAATTTATTTTCATTAATTAGTTTAACATTCAAAAGATTATTAGGTCAATGCTTAGAAAAATAAAAATTATTTATTAAAAAATAATCTGAGTTGCATCAAATGTCAAAAATAATATACAATGATACTGTTTTGTTATAGTAAAATAATTTTGTCTAAAAACAGACAAAATTAAATACTAAATAAATTTTTTTTATAAAACTAAAAAAATTTATTTTTCGAGTAGACCTCATCTTTGCAAAAATTATCAATTGAGTTGTAGGGAGGGACCTATGTCACCACAAACGGAGACTAAAGCAGGTGTTGGATTTAAAGCTGGTGTTAAAGATTACAGATTAAATTATTACACTCCAGATTATCAGACTAAAGAAACTGATATTTTAGCAGCATTTCGAATGACTCCTCAACCAGGAGTACCAGCTGAAGAGGCAGGAGCTGCAGTAGCTGCGGAATCTTCCACTGGTACATGGACCACTGTTTGGACTGATGGACTTACTAGTCTTGATCGTTATAAAGGACGATGCTATGATATTGAAGCAGTTGCTGGAGAAGATAATCAATATATTGCTTATGTTGCTTACCCATTAGACTTATTTGAAGAAGGTTCTGTTACCAATTTATTTACTTCTATTGTTGGTAATGTTTTTGGATTTAAAGCTTTACGAGCTTTACGTCTAGAAGATTTACGTATTCCTCCAGCTTATTCCAAAACTTTTCAAGGCCCACCTCATGGTATTCAAGTTGAACGAGATAAATTAAACAAATATGGTCGTCCATTATTAGGATGTACTATTAAGCCAAAATTAGGTTTATCTGCTAAAAACTATGGTCGAGCTGTATATGAATGTCTTCGTGGTGGACTTGATTTCACAAAAGATGATGAAAACGTAAATTCTCAACCTTTTATGCGTTGGAGAGATCGTTTCTTATTTTGTGCTGAAGCTATTTATAAATCTCAAGCTGAAACAGGTGAAATTAAAGGGCATTATTTAAATGCTACCGCAGGTACATGTGAAGAAATGATGAAAAGAGCTCAATTTGCTAGAGAACTAGGTATGCCTATTGTTATGCATGATTATCTAACCGGTGGTTTTACTGCAAATACTAGTTTGGCTCATTATTGCCGTGATAATGGCTTACTTCTTCATATTCATCGTGCAATGCATGCAGTTCTTGACCGCCAAAAAAATCATGGTATGCATTTCCGTGTATTAGCTAAAGCATTACGTTTATCCGGGGGAGACCATATTCACTCTGGTACTGTAGTAGGTAAACTTGAAGGAGAACGTCAAGTAACTTTAGGGTTTGTTGATCTACTTCGTGATGATTATATTGAAAAAGATAGAAGCCGTGGTATTTACTTCACTCAAGATTGGGTTTCTTTACCAGGTGTTTTACCTGTAGCTTCTGGCGGTATTCACGTTTGGCATATGCCAGCACTAACTGAAATTTTTGGGGATGATTCTGTATTACAGTTTGGTGGAGGAACTTTAGGTCATCCTTGGGGTAATGCACCTGGTGCAGTTGCTAATAGAGTTGCTTTAGAAGCTTGTGTACAAGCTCGTAATGAAGGACGTGATCTTGCTCGCGAAGGTAATGAAATTATTCGTGAAGCTACTAAATGGAGTCCTGAATTAGCTGCGGCTTGTGAAGTTTGGAAAGAAATCAAATTTGAATTTGAAACAATTGATACTATATAAAAATAAGATAGTTTAACTTTTTTTTTATTTTTATTTTATTTCGGTAAAGATAAAATTTTAAATTTAGGAAACTAAAAAAATATTTCATTACTATTAAGTAGAAAAAAATTTATAAATTTTTTTCTACTTAATAGTAATGAAATATTTTAAAATTTGTCATTAATTTTTTTGTTAATAAAAAAAAATATATAAATATATATTATTATTATCTTTTCAAGGTTTTGTAGCTCAGTGGATTAGAGCGTATGGTTCCGAACCATGAAGTCAAGGGTTCAAATCCCTTCTAAACCATTAATTTTTTTTTCAAAATAGTTCTTATTTTTATTAAAATTTACTTATACATTTATATTAAGTAAAAAATTTAAATATTATAGATTCTTAAAAAATATTAATTATATAAAATACATATTCATTATTAATATGTAAAAAATATGTAAAAATAAAAAAGAAAAAAAAATACTAATATGTCTTTAATGAATTGGTTTGAAGATAAACGCCGATTTGGTGGATTAATTGGAGCTTCTATTGAAAAAGCAACAAAAGGATATATTCTTAATGAAAGAAAAAAACTTAAAGTTAATACTACTAACGGATTATGGACTCGATGTGATAATTGTGAAAACATTCTTTATGTCAGATTTTTAAAACAAAACAAATCGATTTGCGAAGAATGTGGATATCATTTACAAATTAACAGTACAGAAAGAATTGAACTTTTAATTGATCGCGGAACCTGGCAACCTATGGATGAAGATATGGTTGCTCGAGATGTCCTAAAATTTTCTGATGAAGATTCTTATAAAACTCGTGTTATTTTTTATCAAAAAAGAACTGGATTAACTGATGCTATTCAAACAGGTATAGGGAAATTAAATAAAAATTTAATTGCTCTTGGAGTAATGGAATTTCAATTTATGGGAGGAAGTATGGGCTCGGTAGTAGGCGAAAAAATAACTCGTCTTATTGAATATGCTACTGAAAAATCTATTCCATTAATTATTGTTTGCTCTTCGGGAGGAGCACGTATGCAAGAAGGAACATTAAGCTTAATGCAAATGGCTAAAATTTCATCTGTTTTGCAAATTCATCAATCTAAAAAAAAATTACTTTATATAGCTGTTCTTACATATCCTACAACAGGTGGCGTTACTGCTAGTTTTGGTATGCTAGGAGATATAATTATTGCTGAACCTAAAGCATATATTGCATTTGCTGGTAAAAGAGTAATTGAACAAACATTACGTCAAAAAATACCATATGGTTTTCAAGTTGCTGAATCTTTATTTGATCATGGTTTACTTGATTTAATTGTTCCACGGAATCTTTTAAAAGGAGTTTTAGGTAAAATATTTGAACTTTATGGTTTAGCTGCTTACAAAGAATCTAATAATTATTTTTTTCAATTTCATAAAAAAATTTAATTAAATTTTTTTTATTCTTTTTAAATGTTATAATTTTTGTATAGATGTTAAAATTTTATATTTCAATAGATTTATATTTCAATAGAATTGCTTTATTTAAATTTTAATTAAATTTTTAAATTTTAGGTTAAATAATTTATATTGAAAAACTTTTAAGTAATAATAAAAAAATATATTAACATCTTTTTTAGAAAAAGAGTAAAATTAACTTTCTTATTTTTTTATAACTATTTTTCTCTAAATAATATTATTAAAGGTAATTTTTTTTATGACAGCTTCTTATTTACCTTCGATTTTTGTACCTTTAATAGGTCTAGTTTTTCCAGCAATTACAATGGCTTCTTTGTTTATATATATTGAACAAGATGAAATAATATAAAATTTTTAGTTATTTTTTAACAAAATTTTTTTATTTATATTTTTATATTTCGTTTTTTTATTAACTTCAAAATTCAAACATTTTAAAGTAAGAAGTATATATCTATATATATGTTTATATATATAGATATATATATAAGCAAAAATGACAAATTAAATTTTTATTTAATTTGTAAAAAAATTTAGTTTGGCTTTTTTACTTTTTTTACTATAGTATATATATTTAATAAGTTTTAGGAGACGTCACTATGAATTGTGAATCTGAATGGCTTTGGGTAGAACCTATAATAGGATCTCGAAGAATCAGTAATTTTTATTGGGCATTTATTCTTTTATTTGGTGCACTTGGGTTTTTTTCTGTAGGACTTTCCAGTTATTTTGGCAAAGATCTAATACCTTTTTTATCATCGCAACAAATTTTTTTTGTCCCTCAAGGAGTTGTTATGTGTTTTTACGGTATTGCCGGTTTATTTCTTAGCTTTTATTTATGGTGTACCATTTTATGGAATGTAGGGAGTGGTTATAATAAATTTGATAAAAAAGAAAAAGTGGTTTCTTTATTTCGTTGGGGATTTCCTGGAAAAAATCGGCGTATTTATATCAATTTTTTAATGAAAGATATACAAGGAATACGTATGGAAATTCAAGAAGGTATTTATCCTCGGCGTAGTCTTTATATGAAAATAAAAGGTCAACAAGATATTCCTCTAACACGTTTTGGAGAAAAATTAACTTTAAGAGAAATAGAAGAAAAAGCGGCTCAGTTAGCTCGATTTTTACGTGTATCTATAGAAGGACTTTAAATAAAAAAAAAAGGTTTAAAATAATTTTCACTTTCTTTAATTAATATAATAAAAAACCTTAATATTGTTTTTTCTCGTTTTAACGAATTTTAAATAATATTTATGAAATCTTATTTCGCGCAATTTTCTTTTTGGTTAGTAAAAACTCCGTACCGTTCTTTAGAAAGAGCTTATAAAACAAGCAAAAAAATACAAAATATAAAACAAAATTATTTTTCTTATAAAAATAAAAATTTATCTTCAAGACGGTCTTGGCAAGCCATAATGCTATATATAAATACAAATTTAAATAACTGTGTATTTATAATATACTGTAGTTTGTTAGAATATAAAATTAGTTTATTTTTTTTAAGCGTTATACATAATTTGTTCTTTATTATATTCAATTTTTTTAATTCTTTTTTTTCTAAAGTTAGTTATTATTTTTTATTTTTTATTAAATTTACTCAACAATTTTTAATATTTCCGCAGTTTTATTTTCTTTCTTTTTGGAAAAATATATATATTTTTTTTTCACCTAAAAATTTTATAAAAAAAATTGAAAATAAATTAGACAAAATTAAAATTAGCTGTAAAAAAAAAATTATTAAAATTAAAACTTATTTTATTTCAACTAATTTACTAACAAAAAGTTCAAAAAAAATTAAACAAATGAATAAAAAATTAGCTTGGATTGAAGCTAGTTTAAATGACTTAGATACATGGAAATATCATTATTCTTTTTCTTTTTTTTCTTCTGAAAAAAAAAAATTAAAAAATTCTTTTTATTTCAAAAATTTAAAAAAATTAAATTTTACTATATCAGCTTACGAATCTATTGGTCTTGTCCCGCGTTCGATAACTCGTACTTTATCTGGATTTCAAGCAGAATTAACAGGACAATCAACTTCATTAGTTCTCCAAGATTTTCAAATAGCTCGTTATCAGGCATTGGCTTCTTTACAATATATGTTATTTTTATTTTTTATTCCCTGGGGATTTTCTATTTTTTTTAAATTTTGTTTTTTAGAGCCTTGGCTCAAAAATTGGTGGAATACTTATCAATTTCAAATTTTTATTAATTCTTTTCAACAAGAAATAGCTTTAAAACGACTTCAAGAAATAGAAGAACTTATTTGGCTAGATAAAATAATGATAAATTCTTTGAAAGAAATACAATCACATGATCTTAATTTAGAAATTCATCAAAAAACAATTCAGTTAATTAAAACATATAATGAAAATAGTTTAAATACTATTTTACAGTTATTAACAGATATGATTTATTTCATTACTTTAAGCGGTGTTTTTATTTTAGGTAAACAAAGACTAACGATTTTAAATTCTTGGATTCAAGAATTATTTTATAGTTTAAGTGACACAATGAAAGCTTTTTTTATTCTTTTATTAACCGATTTATGTATTGGATTTCATTCACCCCATGGTTGGGAAATAGTTATCGGTTCTTTTTTAGAACATTTAGGATTTGCGCATAATAAACATATAATATCTTGTTTTGTTTCGACTTTTCCAGTTATTTTAGATACTGTTTTTAAATATTGGATTTTTCGTCATTTAAATCGTATATCTCCTTCTATCGTTGCGACTTATCATACAATGAATGAATAAAAATGAAATTTTTAATTTATAAATTAATTTGTTAATTATTAGTTAGTCTTTTTAGTTAATAATGTAGAGTAGAATATTTTTGATTTATGATCGTCATTATTATTATAATGGGCAGAATTATAAATAAGGATCATTAGTTTAGCTAAGGATCCTTTTTACTAATGAATTTTTTGAAAAAGAGTAATTAAACAATGCGAAAAAAAAGTATTAGTCATTGGATAAAAAAATGTGTGATTCAATCAATTTCGATTATAATTTTAATGAAATTAATAGGTTGGCCATCTATTTCGGAAGCATATCCAATTTTTGCACAACAAGCTTATGAAGAACCTCGAGAAGCAACCGGTCGTATTGTATGTGCTAATTGCCATTTGGCTAAAAAACCTGTAGATATTGAAGTTCCTCAATCTATATTACCAGATACTGTGTTTGAAGCTGTTGTTAAAATTCCTTACGATACACAAATTAAACAAGTTCTTGCTAATGGTAAAAAAGGAACATTGAATGTGGGCGCTGTTCTTATTTTACCTAAAGGATTTGAATTAGCACCTTCGGATCGTATTCCTCCAGAAATGAAAGAGAAAATAGGCAATCTTTATTTTCAACCTTATAGTTCAGATAAAAAAAATATTATTGTAATAGGTCCTGTTCCAGGTAAAAAATATAGTGAAATTGTATTTCCTATTCTTTCACCGGATCCTGCTGTTAATAAAGAAGCAAATTTTCTAAAATATCCTATATACTTAGGTGCTAATAGAGGACGAGGACAAATTTATCCGGATGGAAGTAAGAGTAATAATACTGTTTATAATGCATCAGCTACAGGTAAAGTAACTGCAATTTTACGTAAAGAAAAAGGTGGCTATGAAATAACTATTGATAGTCTAGATGGTCGTCAAGTTATAGATATTGTACCTTCGGGACCAGAACTTATCATTTCAGAAGGTGAATTAATTAAAGCAGATCAACCGTTAACAAATAATCCTAATGTAGGTGGTTTTGGTCAGGGAGATGCAGAAATAGTACTTCAAGATCAATTACGTGTTCAAGGGCTTTTAGTATTTTTCGCATCTGTTATATTAGCACAAATTTTTTTAGTCCTTAAAAAGAAACAATTTGAAAAAGTTCAATTAGCCGAAATGAATTTTTAATTTCAAAATAAAAAACTAAAATAAAATTAAAGCACTTGATTAGTAGAATTCTTTTTTTATTATGGATACTCATTATAATGAAATTCAATTTAGGGGTTTTTTATTTATATAATATGATAATAATTTCTTTAGAAATTGAATATTTTGAATATTATTATATTTTTCCTTTATTAAAAGAAATTTTAAATTATTATGGATATAGATTAAATTTTAATTACTTAAAAAAATTAACTCAACAAGTATTAATAAATACATCTCAATTAACTAAATGGGGGAGAGGAGTTTATAAATATTTTAATAAAATTTATTATAACAAAAAATTTTTAATGATTGTAAAAAAAAAAAAATTAAAAATTTATTCTCGATTAGAAACAAAAATTTATATTGAAAAATTTATTACTAATCAAGCGTATTTATTAATAAAAAACAATTATTATTTATATAATAAAAAAAAAAAAATAAAAAAAAACATATATAAAAATAAAAAATTACCAAAAAAAAAATTTTTGTATTCTGTTTTTAAATTAATTGTATCTTATAAAAAATGGAAAGCTGATAAATTATATATAAAAATGGCTCATGTTGCTTATTGTGAAAATTTAATATGTCTTTCGATTAAACTTTTGAAAATGGCTCGTTTTGAAAAACAAACTTCTTTTTTTTTTATTTACATTTCTAAAATATAAATAAAAAAATATAGTTATATTTTTTATTTAATAAATTTTTTATGTTATTATTCTACATTTTTTTTATAAAAAAATGTAGAATAATAACATAAAAAAAATGAGTGATTGCTTTCTTGAATTGAAAAACGATTATAAAACTTTATAGTATTTTTTCAAATTTTATTATAATTAATTAAAATATTATTAATTTAATAACAAAAAAAATTTATAAAGATGAGCCTAATCCAGAGTATGAGCCATAAAAAAAGATACCTACTAAACCAATTACAAGAGTACCAGCTACAGTACCTATTAACCATAAAGGAATTCTTCCAGTAGTATTTGCCATATATTTTATACTCCTTTTTTAATTGCATTTTTAGTTTAAACTTAAACAAAAAAATAACAGTTATAAATATTAAAATTTTAAATTTATTCCAAATAAGGCAACGAAATTTCTGTTTTAATTAATTAAAAAAATAATTAGAAAATAAAACAGCTAATACAAAAATTAATAATAAACCCCAATAGAGGCTAGTACGATTTAATTCTACACTTTGTTTGTTTGGGTTTGGTTGTGTCATATCTTTACATTTTAAATAAAGTTTATTATTCAATTTTATCGTTGAATAAATTGCATTGCTGAGATTGATCCTAGAAAAAAAACTGTAGGTACAGCTAGTCCGTGAACGGCCAGCCATCTAACTGTAAAAATTGGATAAGTTCTATCGATAGTCATTAATACCTCCTAAAAAGATCTAGTAAATTCATCAACTTGTTCTAGTGAATTAAAACGACCAGTAATTAACGGAACTTCTTGCCGGTTTTCTGTAAAATATTCATTTGGCCTAGGACTTCCAAAAACGTCATAAGCCAAACCTGTACTAACAAATAGCCAACCTGCAATAAACAAAGATGGTATAGTTATGCTGTGAATTACCCAATATCGAATACTGGTAATGATATCAGCAAAAGGGCGTTCTCCTGTATTTCCAGACATGCTTAGCTCCATATATATTTTGTAAAGGCTAGGAAATTTTTTCCTAAAAATTTAATCAACAAAATTTTAAAAAATTAAACTATAGTAAATTTTTAAATTTTTTTAGCCTAGTTAGATTATCTTTTTTTATACCAAAGGTATTTTTGAAGCATACTAAATCAGTATATCTAGGGTTGTTTTGACAGAGCAAGACAAATAAAATAAAAAAATTTAAAAAAACTTGAAGTTTTTTTAAATTTTTAATCAATTTAATAATTTTTTCATAAATTGCTTAATTTATTATGTAAAATATAACATTTTTTTCCAACATTATACTAATTTAAATTGATAAACTTTTACAAATTAAATAAAAAAATAAAATTAATTATAATAAATATTAAATACTTTTAGCAAAAATTAATATATTTATATAATAATATACTTATAGAATAAATAAAAAATATAATAAATAAAAAACGAATTTTTTTATTAAATCACGTTTGTATTTAATATATTTTTTTATCAAATAATTACTTCTTAATTAATAAAAATATTTAATTACTAAAAACTATTTATATAATAAAAAAAAAATGTTATAAATAATTTAATTTGCGTATTATTAATATTATTAGTTAAATTTTAATTTAAATTTTTATAAAAAAAAAAGAAGTAAAATTGTGGTAAAATTAGTGAAATCTGCTACTATAAAAAAAGCATTGAATAAAATAAAGTCAATGTTACATCTAAAATTATTAAAAATATTTTTTATTAATAAATTTTTAAGTAATAAAAATTTTAGGTAATTTTTTTATAAAAGATGTATACTAAATTTGTTATATTATCATTAGGATTTTTCTCATGCTTACTATAATTAGTTATTTTCTATTTTTGTTTGCCGCTTTATGTCTAGCTCTAATTTTGTTTATTGGTTTAAATAAAATACAACTAATTTAAAAAAATATAAATTTAAGGTTCAATCAATTTCATTGTATTTCTCGAAATAAATTTGAGATTAATAATAAATTTAGTTAGTTTCTAACTTAAATATTATTTTAGTTAAATAAAAAAATGGTTGAAGCATTGCTATCTGGAATTGTACTAGGGTTAATTCCAATAACTTTAGCTGGATTATTTGTAACCGCTTACTTACAATATCGACGTGGTGATCAATTAGATCTTTAATTAAATATATATAAAATTTATTTAGAAAATTTTAATTTTTTGTTATTAAAAAATGAGTATAAATAAAGTTAAATTTAATTAAAGTTTTTCTAATTTAAAATTTTTTAAAATATTTTCATAATCACGCTCTGTAGGATTTGAACCTACGACATCAGGTTTTGGAGACCTGCGTTCTACCAGGCTGAACTAAAAGCGCTTATTTCAAATAAAGTTATTAATATTAATAAAAATTAATATTAAATTTTTCTTTTTTTTTTAACGAAATAGAATATTTTAAAACTACTAATTTAGTTTAAAGTAAAACTTTATTATATGTATTTTCGGGTAGGGATGACAGGATTCGAACCTGCGACATTTTGTACCCAAAACAAACGCGCTACCAAGCTGCGCTACATCCCTCCCATTATTAATTACTATTTTATATTTATTTTAATTGTATCTTATTTATTGCGTTTTGCCTACACATTTTATTTATTTATCATTTTTTATAATAAAATTTAAATACAATTATTAAAGTTAATTTATTTGAAAAATAAATCTAAAATGAAAATAAAAATTTTATATGATATATGTATATGTAAATAAAAAAGTATATGTAAATATTATTATTTTTTTAATAAAAAAATATTAATATATTTACTAAACTAAAAAAAATATAAAATAAATTTTAATTTTTTTGTTTTTTCTTAAAAATTTAACTTAGTATTTTATTATATAAATATATAAAAAATTTACAAGAAATACAACAAATTTTACTAGTTTATTTAAAATTTTATAAATATTTATTATAAGGAGATTTACAATGCAAGATGTAAAAACGTATCTTTCTACAGCACCGGTATTAGCTACTTTATGGTTTGGATTTTTAGCTGGTTTATTAATAGAAATTAATCGTTTTTTTCCAGATGCTTTAATTCTTCCTTTTTTCTAAATAAAATAAAATTTATTTAGAAAAAACAAAATTTATATTATATTATAAATAATAATAATTTTTTAGTTTTTTATTATTATTATAGTTCACTAAAAAATTTAAATTTAATTGCTAATTTTTTTAAAAACATTTTATAAATTTTAGAAATTCAATATTCAATATAAATAGTATTATGGCTAAAAATAAAGATGTAAGAGTAACAATTACTTTAGAATGTACTAATTGTGCTCAAAATAATGAAAAAAAAAAATTAGGTGTTTCTAGATATACTACTCAAAAAAATCGTCGTAATACACCTGTTCGATTAGAATTAAACAAATTTTGTTCTTATTGCAATAAGCATACTATTCACAAGGAAATAAAAAAATAAATAGTTTTTATGAAACAAGCTATAAATAAATCTAAGCGATCTTCTCGTAGGCGCTTACCACCAATAAGATCTGGTGAAATTATTGATTATAAAAATATAAATTTACTTCGTAGATTCATCAGCGAACAAGGAAAAATTTTATCTAGGCGAATGAATAGATTAACTTCAAAACAACAGCGTTTGATGACTATTGCAATTAAAAAAGCGCGGGTTTTAGCTTTATTACCTTTTTTAAACAATGAAAATTAAAATTTTTTGATTCATTATTGCTAAAGTTTTTTATATTTTAAATTTTTTTTTCAATAATTTATTGACTTCCCTGGAATTTAATTACTCCAGGGAAGAATTTTTATTTAATATTTTTTTTTATTTTCTTATTATCCACTGACTTTTTTCAATATTATAGAAAAAGTATCAGAATCTAGTAAAGCTATTTGCGCAAGCACTTTTCGATTTAAAAGCACTTGATTTTGATATAAATTTTGAATTAATTTGTTATAAGAAATTCCATTATTTCTGGATGCTGCATTAATACGAGTAATCCATAAGCGACGAAGATCTCTTTTTCGTTTATTTCTATCCCGATAAGACGAAGCTAAAGCTCGTAGTCCTTGTTGATTAGCTGTTCGAAATAATTTTGAATGAGCTCCCTGAAATCCAGATGTAAGTGTAAAAATATTTTTTCGTCGTTTTCGAGCTACATATCCACGTTTAACTCTAGTCATTGATGTCTACTCTCATAAATTATTAATTGATTTTAATTGGGAAATAAAAAAATAATTTTTTATTAAAAATAAAAATTTATTTAAAATACAATCTTTTTTTATTTAGTATGATTATTTTTTTTATTGATAATATTAATAAAAAACTTAAATAAAAAATAAAAAGTAATAAAATTAATTTTGTTGATTATATTTTTTGAAAATTTATTTAAATAATAAAGTAAAAATAAAATAGATTTATATATATATATAATTATATATATATTTCTAATTTGATTCTAATTATTTTTTTAATCATAAAATAAATATATATATAAATATTTATATACATAAATTTTTTTAATTATTGATAAAAAAACTGACTTCTCTAGTGTAGAAAATCAAAATTCTAATGGCTTTTGCTACTTTAACCTTCCTACACATAATTTTTTTAAGCTAAAAAGTTTCTTATTAATAAAAAAATAATGGATTCCATTGTTTCTATAACTATTTTTTCAACGGTGAGGTCCTTTCTATATACCGAAGCTTTTTAAATTCAAAAAATGTGATTTGTAATTTATATAATTTTCAAATTTTAGCTTTCTTTAATTGACTAAATAGAAAAAGTATTAAAATCAAAAAAAAAATTTCTAGTAACGATATGTTATTTTGATAGTTTGCTGGGCAGCTGACCTTATTAATCCGTTTTTGCAGTCATACAATTAAATAATATTTTTATTGTATTTTTTTTCGCTTAATACATTTGCAATAGTATTGAAAATCTGCTTTTTTATCTTACATTAAAATAATTGGATTTACACCAATAAAAGTCATAAATTTCATTTATTTATTAAATAGATGATAGATTAATAATTTAGAAAAATAAAAAAAAAGTTCTTCTGCTATACTGAACTTTTTTATTAGTTAGAATTTTTAATCAAAACAAGTCGCACATACACTCTAGTACAAACCCCTCTTCGTTGAGGACATCCGCGAAGGGCTGGAGATTTTGTTCTATTTTCTATTGGTTGTCTTCGATTTCTAATTAATTGTTGAATAGTAGGCATTTTTAAATTATATGCAGAATTTATTGGTTTAAATTAGTTTTAACCATAAAAATATAATGTAAAATTTTTAATTTATTGGAATCTTATAGTGTAAATTTAATTCTAAATTAAAAAAAATTTATTTAAAAATTTAAGTATTTTCTATAGCTACAAGATCTACAATACCATAAATTTTTGCTTCTTTCGCTGACATAAAAACATCTCTTTCCATATCTTCAGAAATAATCCATAAAGGTTTGCCTATTCTTTGTACATAAACTCTAGTAATGTAATCACGAAGTTTTAATACTTCTTCTGCTTCCATCATACATTCACCTGCTTGTCCATCATAATAAGAACTAGCAGGCTGATGAATCATTACCCTAATGATAAAATTTGATATAAAAAATGTATGAACTGTACAAGCATTTTTTGATTATATACAGCTCTAAAAATAAATTAATAAAATATAATTTGAAAAAAAGAAAAATTTATTTTAATAATTTTTTTTTAATTAATTATTTTAAAATTTATATACCATTTTTTTTTTGTTAAATACTATTATGGTTCTTTTGTTTTATAAAAAAAGTATAAAACAATGCCAAAGTTTTTTTTTAATATAGCTAAATGAAATTTTAACTAAAATTTAAAATTTTTATTTTTCAATTTTATATTTACTAAAAAAAGTAAAAAAAATAATATTTATAACACTGAAATAAATAAAAAAATTTATTATTTATCTTGATATTAAATGTTTTTTTAAAATAGTTTTATCAAGTTTTTATGTCATGCTATTATTACTTTTTATAAGGTGTAGACATTTTTTATTAATTAAAAAAAAGCAAATATTGGCGCAAAGCGTGAGGTAACGCTATACGTTTAGTAATTTCGCCCCCAGTCAAAATAAATGATCCCATTGAAGCAGCTAAGCCCATACAAATTGTATGGACATCTGGAACTACAAATTGCATAGCATCATAAACAGATATTCCAGCTAAAACAGCTCCACCAGGAGAGTTAATATATAAATACATATCTTTATTTTCATCTTCTCCATTTAAATACATCATAATTCCAATAAGTTGATTCGCAATTTCATCATCAACATGTTGACCTAAAAAAAGTAATCTTTCTCGATAAAGTCGATTGTTATAATAAAATTTAATAAATTTTTTTGACATAACTGTACTAGTTTTTTTATTTACTCAATACAGCTTAAACAGTTGAAAAAATATTTTTAGTTTTTTTTATTTTGTATAAAAATTTTAGTATTTCTATTTTTTTCTCATTAATATTTTTTGATTCTTATCATAATTTTGTTTAATAGTTTAAGTTCGTTTTTTATATAGTTATTTTTTATATAGTTATTGAATAGTTTATTAAACAATTTATTTTTTAATATATTAACTAAATAATCTATTTTTTTTTTAATTTAAAATATTTTTTTATTTTATCTCTTTTTTTTTACAAACGGTTTTTAGTAATATCTTTAGGTTTAGAATCTATTTCGATAAAAATTAGTTAAGTTTTACTTATATATAAAAGCAAACTTTTTTTATTAATTTTCAAAATGAAATTTAATTAAATTTTAATTTTTATTTAAATCTTTAACGAAATTTAAGCTTTATTTTTTGATTAACTAACCATAGAAAAAATGACTAAATTTTTTTACTGAATAATTTTTATTAATTATTATGTCATGCTATTAAATCTTTAATAATTTATTAAGTTTAAAATGAAATAAAAACATCTAAATGAAATAAATAAAAGATGATGGATAATTTCCATATAACCAAATATGTTTAATAAACGCACTATACATCGATCCAAACAGCATCTTCTTCTCCTGGAAGCCTAAAAGGCACTTTTGGAACACCAATGGGCATTTTTTTTTATTTGAAATAAATATATAAAAGCACTTGAAATGAAAATGAAAAAAAAGAAGTAGCTAATAAAGAAAGAATTAGTTTATAATGTTATTAAGAAGATTCTATTATATTTTTTTAATAATATTGTCATTATTATATATAAATTTATAAATTATATATAATACATAATTTATTAAAAAAAGAATTTTTTATAAAAGTTTAAGCCAGTTTATTAGTTCAAATTTTATTTTATTTTTTTATATAATATAGTTATTAATTAATGCAAAAAAGTTACATAGTCTCTAATTCTCTTTGAGAAAGGGGTATTTCCATGGGTTTACCTTGGTATCGTGTTCACACTGTTGTATTAAATGATCCCGGTCGTTTAATTGCTGTACATTTAATGCATACAGCTCTAGTTTCTGGTTGGGCTGGTTCTATGGCTTTATATGAATTAGCTGTTTTTGATCCTTCTGACCCTATTCTTGATCCAATGTGGAGACAAGGTATGTTTGTTATACCTTTTATGACTCGCTTGGGTATAACAAAATCCTGGGGAGGTTGGAGTATTACTGGAGAAACTGTAAATAATGCAGGTATTTGGAGTTATGAAGGTGTAGCTGCAGTGCATATTGTATTATCAGGGTTATTATTTCTAGCAGCAATATGGCATTGGGTATACTGGGATTTAGAGTTATTTCGTGATGAACGTACAGGAAAACCTTCTTTGGATTTACCTAAAATTTTTGGGATTCATTTATTTTTATCAGGAGTTCTTTGCTTTGCATTTGGAGCCTTTCATGTAACAGGATTATTTGGTCCTGGTATATGGGTATCCGATCCTTATGGATTAACTGGAAAAGTACAACCTGTAGTTCCAGCTTGGGGAGCAGAAGGCTTTGATCCATTTGTTCCAGGAGGAATAGCTTCTCATCATATTGCAGCAGGTATTTTAGGTATACTAGCAGGTTTATTTCATCTTAGTGTTCGTCCTCCTCAACGATTATATAAAGGATTACGAATGGGAAATGTTGAAACTGTATTATCTAGTAGTATTGCTGCTGTGTTTTTTGCTGCTTTTGTTGTTGCTGGAACTATGTGGTATGGTTCTGCTGCAACTCCAGTAGAGTTATTTGGTCCTACCCGTTATCAATGGGATCAAGGATTTTTTCAACAAGAAATAGATCGAAGAATTCGTGCTAGTAAAAACGAAAATCTTAGTTTATCTGAAGCTTGGTCTAAAATTCCAGAAAAGTTAGCGTTTTATGATTATATTGGTAATAATCCAGCTAAAGGTGGATTATTTAGAGCAGGTGCTATGGATAATGGAGATGGAATAGCTGTTGGATGGTTAGGTCACGCTGTTTTTAAAGATAGAGAAGGGCATGAACTTTTTGTTCGTCGCATGCCTACTTTTTTTGAAACTTTTCCAGTCGTTTTAGTAGATGAAGAAGGAATTGTTAGAGCTGATGTTCCATTTAGAAGAGCTGAATCTAAATATAGTGTTGAACAAGTTGGTGTAACTGTTGAATTTTATGGTGGTGAACTTAATGGAGTAAATTTTAGTGATCCAGCTACAGTAAAAAAATATGCTAGACGTGCTCAATTAGGTGAAATTTTTGAATTTGACCGTGCTACTTTAAAATCAGATGGTGTTTTTCGTAGTAGCCCGCGCGGCTGGTTTACTTTTGGTCATGCTACATTTGCTCTTCTTTTTTTCTTTGGGCATATTTGGCATGGTGCTAGAACCTTATTTAGAGATGTTTTTGCTGGTATTGATCCAGACCTAGATGCACAGGTAGAGTTTGGAGCATTTCAAAAACTAGGAGACCCTACTACTAAAAGACAAATTGTTTAAATTAATTTAATAAGACTTTTTTATCTTTTTAATAAAAAAATAATATATATATTATTTTTTTATTAAAAAGAATTTATTTTCAATTAGTACGAAAGCTATCTCCATACTTCTCACTTATAAAAAAATCTATGGAAGCATTGGTTTATACATTTTTATTGGTAGGTACTTTAGGAATAATTTTTTTTGCTATTTTTTTTCGTGAACCACCTAAAATTCAAACTAAAGGAAAAAAATAATTTTTTTTTTAATTTATTTTATTTTTTTATTTTATAAAAAATGACGTACCTTCCCTTTTTTTTAGGGAAGGATTTGAATAATTAATTTAATCTTCATGCTCTTCAAAAGGATCTCTAAGTTCTTTAGAGGGTTGTCCAAAAGCTGTATAAAGAGCATAACCAGTAAAACTTACAAGTGAACACGAGATAAATATAGCGACTAATGTTGCAGTTTCCATTTTTAAGCAATTCCAAAATAATGGTTTATTTTTTAATTAATATAATAGTATAGAAAGTTAACAAATCTCAACTAATGCAATAAAATTTTATGGCTACACAAATAATTGATGATACTCCTAAAACAAAAGGAAAACGAAGTGGCTTAGGAGATATATTAAAACCCCTTAACTCAGAATATGGAAAAGTGGCTCCTGGATGGGGCACAACACCTTTAATGGGCGTTGCAATGGCTTTATTTGCTATTTTTTTAGTAATTATTCTTGAACTTTATAATTCTTCCGTATTATTGGATGGAGTTCCTGTAAGTTGGTAATAATTTAAAAAGGTTCAATAAAATTTTATTGAACCTTTTTAAATTATGGTTTTTGTTTTTTACAAAAAAAAACAGTTTTATATTTTTAAAGGTAGTTTAATCGTGTAATCAATTAATTAAAAGGTTTATGGATTATGGGTGTGCGACTTGTTAAATAAATGAAATTTAAAAATACAAAAAAATTTGTTAATCTTAAAAAAAAAAAAGATTATTTTATTTTATTAAATGTTATAAATAAAACATTTAAAGCATAAATTTTAATTAAAATATTAATAAATTTTTCTTATTTAAAATAAACTATGATTAAGTTTTTTAAATTTATTAATAAAATAAAAATAAAATTTCGTTACCAAATTTTTTATTTAATTAAATTTAAAATGGTCACAAAAAAGTATTTACTTATTATATTTTTTTTTAGTCATCGGAATATAGTAAAAATCTAAAGTTTAATTATCTCTATTAAATTTCAAACAAGGAAATCTTTAAAAAATTGTTATTAATTATTCTAATTAAAAAAACAAAGTTAAAGGAAAAGATTACTCAAAAAAGCAGTTAATAAAAATAAAGCAAATTTGAGAAAAAAGAAAAAAAGTTGTAGAAACTTTTTAATATTTAAGCCGTACGAAAAAAAAATATCATTTACGGTTTTTAGAGAGGAAATACATAAAAGTTTATCTATCTAATAGAGTATATGATTGGTTTGAGGAACGCCTTGAAATTCAAGCAATTGCAGATGATATTACTAGTAAATATGTACCCCCTCATGTAAATATATTTTATTGTTTAGGAGGTATTACTTTAACTTGTTTTTTAGTACAGGTAGCAACTGGATTTGCTATGACTTTTTATTATCGTCCAACAGTTACTGAAGCTTTTGCTTCTGTTCAATATATTATGACTGAAGTTAATTTTGGTTGGCTAATTCGATCAGTTCACAGATGGTCAGCAAGTATGATGGTTTTAATGATGATCTTACATATATTTCGTGTTTATTTAACAGGCGGTTTTAAAAAACCCCGTGAATTAACTTGGGTTACTGGTGTTATTTTAGCAGTATTAACAGTTTCATTTGGTGTGACTGGGTATTCATTACCTTGGGACCAAATTGGTTATTGGGCTGTCAAAATTGTAACAGGTGTACCTGACGCAATTCCTATTATAGGATCTCCTTTAGTAGAATTATTACGTGGGAGTGTTAGTGTAGGTCAATCTACATTAACTCGTTTTTATAGCCTACATACCTTTGTATTACCTCTTTTAACTGCAGTTTTTATGTTAATGCATTTTTTAATGATTCGCAAACAAGGTATTTCAGGTCCTTTATAAATTATTAGAATATAATTTTATTCATTTATAATATTTTATTATTGAAAAAAAAATTACTAGAAATCAAAATGATTTATTGCCATAAATAAACTATTATTAGAATTTATGGATTTTTTTATTTTATTTAAATAATATTCTAAATAAAATATATATTTATTTTTTGAGACAAATTAAATTATGGGAGTGTGTGACTTGAATTAATTATTACACTTTATAGATTTTTTAATCTTCCACATTATTTAGAAAAATAAAATGTGTTATTATTCCAAATTAATTAAAATATATATATATAAAACTAATAAACTTGGATCAAAAAATCAAAATTTTTTAAATAATAATTTTTTCTATGATCTAATAAAAAAAAGGCTTCGTACAATTTAATAAGAAAAAATAAATATATTTATTATATTTATGTATATTTATTAATATTATATGATATAAAAAATACATTCATTTCTTTTGTGTTTTTTAATAAAAAGCAATCATGGAAGTAAAAAAAAGATCTAATGAAAAAAAAGTTAATATATTAACAAGTTAATTTTAAACAAGTGCATGATTTTTTAATTATAAAAAAACTTATAAAAAATAAGACAATCCAAAAATAACATTAATAATAAGATTATTTATTATTAAAAGTAAAATAAAAAATAACTTGGATTTTGAACTTTTCTAACAAAATAAAAATTTTAATTAGTTTAATATATATTACTTAACATATATTAAAGAAATAATTAAAATTTTTTAATTTGAATAAAAATAGTTTGAGTTGGATGAATAAAAAATTCATGTCCAATTCTTTAGGGGGAATATTTTTTATGAATAACCTATCCTAATAACAAAAAAACCCGATTTAAGTGATCCTATATTGCGTGCTAAATTAGCAAAAGGTATGGGACATAATTATTACGGAGAACCTGCTTGGCCCAATGATCTTTTATATATTTTTCCAGTAGTTATTTTAGGGACTATTGCATGTAGTGTAGGTTTAGCCGTTTTAGAACCTTCTATGATCGGTGAACCAGCAAATCCTTTTGCAACTCCTTTAGAAATACTACCTGAATGGTATTTTTTCCCTGTTTTTCAAATACTTCGCACAGTTCCAAACAAATTATTAGGTGTTCTTTTAATGGCTGCAGTACCCGCAGGATTATTAACAGTCCCTTTTTTAGAAAATGTAAATAAATTTCAAAATCCTTTTCGTCGTCCAGTAGCAACAACAGTTTTTTTAATTGGTACTGCAATATCTCTTTGGTTAGGTATTGGAGCAGCTTTACCGATTGATAAATCGTTAACTTTAGGTCTTTTTTAAAATTAATTTTAATAATTAGTTAAATTTTCTATAAAAATAAATTTAATTAAATTAAATTTATTTTTATAGAAAATTTATTAAAAATTTTTGTTAGATTTTTTAATTTTTCTTATTTAAAAAAATAAAAAAAGCTAGACTTTAATATAAAAATTCTTTATTTTTTATTTATTTTAAGTAATGTAATATTGAATTTTTTTTGTAAAAAAAAATTTATTTTATACACGTCGTTTTTTAGGAGGTCTACACCCATTATGTGGCATAGGAGTTACATCACGAACAAAATTTAAAATAATACCAGTTCTACGTATAGCTCGTAAAGCTGTATCTCGTCCTGGACCAGGACCACTAATCATAACTTCGGCTTGTTTCATACCTTGATCAATCAAAACGCGAATAGCATTTTCGGCAGCGTTTTGAGCCGCAAAAGGTGTACTTTTTTTTGTACCTTTAAAACCACAGGCACCTGCAGAAGACCAAGAGACAGCTTGTCCTCGTATATCTGTTACGGTAACAATTGTATTATTAAAACTTGCTTGAATATGAATAACTCCTTTAGGTATTTTACGTTTACCTTTGCGTAAACTTATTTTTTTTACTAATTTTGGCATAATTATTATTGTTTATTTATTTTCAAAAATTTATTGTATTTTAATATATATTTATATATTTGCTTTTAAATAAGCTAAAGATATAAACTATTTAAATTGCTTTTTTATAATTTTTATTAAAACTTATTTAATAAAAAATTATCCTTGTCTTTGTTTATGTTTTGGATTAGAACAAACGACCATTATTCGTTTTCGTCTACGAATTAATCGACAATTATCACATATTTTTCTAACAGAAGCACGAACTTTCATTTTTATATTCCTTATTTTTATGTTATTTATAATATACAAAATTTTTATATTAAGTTTTTTAATTAATTATATTTTTACTATTTTCAATTCCAACAAAAAAATTAACTATTTTGTGATTTACTACGAAGGCGGTAAGTAATACGTCCTTTAGTTAAATCATATGGGCTTAATTCTACTTTAACTCGATCTCCTGGTAATATTCTTATATAATTCCGCCTTATTTTTCCAGAAATATGAGTTAAAACTTCACACCCATTATCTAAGCAAACTCGAAACATTGCATTAGGAAGTGATTCCGTAACTATACCTTCCATATCAATCAAATTTTGTTTCTTCATTAAAGGGAAAATCTCCTTTTTTAATTTAACTAACGCTGAAAAATATAGTACTAGCTAGCTTTTTTTATTTACAAAGATTTTCCTATATAAAAGATTTAAATAAACTGTAAATAAATTACCATACATAACATAAAATTTCTCCTCCAATTTGTTTTTCTCGTGCTTCCCGATCTGTCATAATCCCTTGAGAAGTTGAAAGAATAACAATTCCCATTCCACCTAAAACTTTTGGAATTTCTTTATGATTAGAATATATTCTTAAACCTGGTTTACTAATACGTCGTAAAGTTGTGATATAAGGTTTTTTTTTTTTTCCTTGATATTTTAGATTAAAGACTAAAAAATAACTTTTATTTTCTTGATGTTCTCTAAAACTTTCTATAAAACCTTCTTGTAATAAAATTTTTCCAATATTTTGAGTAATATTAGTTGCTGGTACTTGAACTGTTTTTGTTTTTTTCAAGTTTGCATTTCTTATACATGTAATCATATTAGCAATAGTATCGTTATTCATGAAAAACTCCTTTTTACTATTAATATAAGTAAGCTTTTTAATAAATATAAAAAGCTTTTAAGACAAAAAAATAATTTTAGTTTTTTAGAAATTTTTTTGCTAAATTTGAGATGAAAATAATCTAAAAATAAAAATAATTAAAAAATGAAATATTAAATATATATATATTTATATAAATTTATTTAAAAATAATTGTAAAATAAAAAAATATTATTTTATTTGAAATAATAATAATAATATTTAAAAGTTTTTTTTATTTGAAATTTAATGTAAAAATAAATGTATTTAAAATTTCATTAATTTTAATTAATAATAATAATGTAAAAATTATATTTTAAATTTTTCTTTATAATACTTCAGGAGCTAATGATACTATTTTAGTAAAATTGGATTCTCGTAATTCTCGTGCTACAGGACCAAAAACACGTGTTCCTTTTGGATTTCCTTCTTGATTAATAATAACAGCAGCATTATCATCAAATTGAATAATTGTTCCATTTTTTCGTTTAAGTTCTTTACAAGTTCGTACAACTACTGCTCGAACTATTTCTGATTTTTTTAATGGCATATTTGGTACGGCTTCTTTAACTACGGCAATAATTATATCACCAATATGTGCATATTTACGATTACTTGCACCTAAAATTTGTATACACATTAATTTTCGTGCTCCACTGTTGTCCGCTACATTTAAATAAGTTTGAGGTTGAATCATTTTTTATTAACCCCCCCAAAAAGGTAAAAATTTTTAAAATTTAAGGGGGGGAGGAAAGAATTAAAAAATAAAATATTACTAAATTTAATTATTTATATAATTATTGTTTTTCTTATTTAGCATTATAAATAAGTGCTTAAATTGAATTTTCTTTATTTATTTTCTGTACGATTGTAGCAATAGTAAATCGAGTGCGCATCGGCATTTTATATGATGCGATTCTCATAGCTGCTCTAGCAACAGTTTCGGGTATTCCACTTATCTCATAAAGTATTCTACCTGGCTTAACAACAGATACCCAATATTCTGGTGATCCTTTTCCTGACCCCATACGTGTTTCTGCGGGTCTCATAGTAATAGGTTTATCTGGAAATATACGTATCCATAATTTTCCACCCCGACGTGCATAACGGGTAATTGCTCGTCGTCCTGCTTCTATTTGTCGAGATGTAATCCAAGCTGGTTCAAGTGCTTGAAGGGCAAATTTACCAAAACAGATAGAATTACCTCGAGTAGATATTCCTTTCATTCGTCCTCTATGTTGTTTACGAAATTTTGTTCTTTTAGGGTTACAGTCGACTTTTTTGTCTCTATTTCAAAATCGGACATGAAAGTTTTATTTCATCCGGCTTCTCATGAATAAATTTGTTAGAGATTTAAAAATTTTATATGTTTTTTTCTATTAACAAAAATTTTGCATTGATAAAAAAATAGAAGTAATTCTTACAATAATGGTAAAAATAACATAAAAAATATTAATAATATTTTAAATTAAAATTTCATGGGCGAATATTAACTCATTTAGTTTTAATAAAAAATAATTATTAATATTTGTTGTTATTTTTTTAAACTTGGTTTTTTTCGCCATCCTATCTAATAATTAAATGTATTTATTTAATAATAATTTTGGTTAATTATAGATCACATCGTTTTCATTACTTTTAAATAAGTGTTTAGGTTTTTTTTACAGTGAAGTTTTTTATTTTCTATCATCAAACAGATTAGTCTTTTTTGATGTAAAACTTTTTTATTGAATTAATTATTGTTAAAAAAATTTGCTGTTTTATTACACTGTTTTTTAAGATGATTTTAACCATACAAATTTAATAATAATACATTATTACGTTTTTTTTGCTTCATAAATATTTTTATAAAAAAAAATTTAAACGAATAGTTTTAGTTTTTACTAATTCATTTATTGAGTTATTTCAATAAAAAGTAAAGAATTAATTTCCAGTTTGCAGCGGAAATTTTCGAGTTTTTTTATTTATTATATTGATTCAAAAAACATCGATTTTAACGAGTCGCACACTAAGCATAACAACTTTTTTGAAATGTTAATAAAATTATAAATAAAATTTTAAAATAATAAAAATAAAGTCAATTTAATATTTAAGTATATAAAATTAAAATAAATTATTTTTCATCTTGAAATATCCAAATTTTTATTCCTAATACTCCATAAATAGTTTGAGCTGGATAATAACAATAATCAATTTTAGCTCGAAGAGTTTGTAATGGAACTCTTCCTTCTCGGGCCCATTCTACACGAGCAATTTCAGCTCCATTAAGCCGTCCGGCAATTTGTATTTTAATACCTTTTATATTTGTTTTTTTTGCTAATTCAATAGCTTTTTTCATAGTTCTTCTAAAAGCAACTCGACTTTCTAATTGTAAAGCAATATATTCCGCAAGAATATGCGGTTCTCCGTATGGCTTTGTTATTTCTGCTAAAGTCATACGAAGTTTAGAATCTCCAGGAGTTAAAATATTTTGCACGTCTATTTTTAATTGTTCAATGCCACGACCACGGTTTTCTACCAATAATGCAGGAAATCCTGTATGTATTTCAACTTGAATTAAATCTGTTTTTCTTTTTATTTCAATACGAGCAATTCCTCCATAATTTGAAGAATTTCTTATATTTTTATATACATACTTTTCAATACAAAAACGCATTTTTTGATCTTCTTCAAGAAGTTTAGAATATTTTTTTGGTTGCGCAAACCAATAAGAATGATGGTTTTGAGTCACACCAAGTCGAAAACCAAGTGGGTTAATTTTTTGTCCCATGCCTTTTTCCTTTCTAAATAATATTAGTTAGTGTAAATTTTTTATTAACTTTTATTTTTTACAATAATAGTTATATGACAAGTAGGTTTATGTATAGGATATCCTCGTCCTTGAGCTCTTGGTTGAAACCTTTTTAAAACAGTACCTTTGTCTACTTTTGCTTCACTTATAATTAAGTTAGATTTATTAATATTTAAATTGTTACTTGCATTTGCTGCAGCCGAAGAAATTAGTTGTAATATAGGGTAACATGCTCGATACGGCATAAATTCTAATATCATAAGTGCTTGTTCATATGAACGACCCCGAATTTGATTAACTACTCTTCGTGCTTTATCGGGAGACATACGTATATGTTTGGCCAAAGCCCGGGCTTCAAAATTTGATTTCTTATATTTCATGGAGCTTCATCTCCTAATTAACGACGAGATTTTTTATCACTTTTTGCATGCCCTCGAAAATTTCGTGTAGGTGCAAATTCTCCTAGTTTGTGACCTATCATACGATCTGTTATATAAATAGGTAAATGTTCTTGTCCATTATGAACAGCAATAGTATGTCCTATCATTGTGGGTACAATAGTAGATGCTCGAGACCAAGTAATTATAATTTTTCTTTCCTTTTTTAAATTAAGCTTTTCAATTTTTTTTAATAAATGATTAGCTACAAAAGGACCTTTTTTTAGTGAACGTGTCATTACAACTACCTTCTATTTGTATGTATATTTTTTTTTCAAATTTTTTTAATTTAATTATCCATTTTTACGCCGACGTAAAATTAAAAAATTACTATATTTTTTGATTTTTCGAGTTCTTGCTCCAAGTGCAGTACGACCCCATGGAGTTAATGGCTTTTTTCTTCCAATAGGAGCTCGGCCTTCACCACCTCCATGAGGATGATCTATAGGATTCATAACAACTCCCCTTACTCGCGGACGTTTTCCCAACCATCGTTTTGATCCAGCTTTACCAATACTTTTATTATTAGCATCAGCATTTCCAATTTGTCCAATTGTAGCTAAAGAATTTTGAGATATTAAACGAACTTCACCAGAAGGTAATCGTAAAGTAGCTAATTGACCTTCTTTTGCAATAAGTTTTGCGACAGTTCCAGCAGTTCTTACTAATTGTCCACCTTTACCGGGTGTTATTTCTATATTATGTATAGCAGTACCTAAAGGCATATTGGTTGAAGTAGACTTTATTTTTTTTTTAATAAATAAAATAAAATCTCTTCCCAAACTGTACAAGCTTTTCTCAAAGCATACAGCTTTCTAGATGTATATTTAATAATACTAATAATTATTTTAATTATTCTTTATAATTATCTTTATTATTTATTATTCTTATCTACATCCTAGTTTTTTCTTCATCTAACGTACTTTTTTGTATAACATTAGAATGAATGACTTTATAAATTTACATTAAAATTTTTTGTTTAATTATAACTTAGGAGGCTTGGTTTTTGTTAATAAAAATCACTTTGCAGTTTCAAAATTGCCTTTGACCATCAATTTGAATGTGATTAATTTATTTTTATTCGCTGAGTAAAAAAAAATAAATGTTGCCAATGTTTTATATGCTTAAATTAAAATAAAAGTTTCTCCATATTATAATATCTTTAAAATTTTTATTAAAATATCAAAATATTATAGTAAAAATTATATCACAAGCTATTGTTCCCTTTTAGTTTCCTTTCAAGGTTTATTGTATGCAATAGTTTTTGTATTATTGCTCAATTAGTGATAGATTTATAGATTTTACTGCAAATCTAGTTGGGTTTTCCAATTACGTAAATAAATAATTCAAACCGCACTCAAAGGCAAGGCATTTCCTATTAAAATAGGAGCTTCATTACTAGAAACAATTGTATCTCCAATTTTTATTCCTCGAGGCTGTAAAATATATTTTTTTTCTCCATCTTCATAATGTACAAGACAGATATTTGCAGTACGATTAGGATCATATTCAATTGTTATAATTTTTCCTAAAATATTTTTTTTATCTCTTCGAAAATCAATTTGACGATATAAACGTTTGTGACCTCCTCCTCTGTATCGGCTAGTAATAATTCCCTGATTATTACGTCCTTGTTTATTATGTTGTCGAAAAGTCAGTTTTTTTTGAGGATAAGATTTAATTATTTCTTCAAAACCTAATACAGAACGATTTCTTGTACCTGGTGTATAAGCTTTGTATAAACGTATGGTCATAAATAAAGTAGATAAGAATTAAAATTTTTTATTTGTTTGAAAATAGTGGAATAGAATAACCATATTTAAGTGTAATAATCATTCGTTTGTAACGTACTGAACGTCCTATAATTGAACCTATTCTTTTTTTTTTTTCTGGTGGTATATGACTGTTTATAGCTTTTACTTTTACATTAAAAAAATTTTCAATCCATTTTTTTATTTGTGTTTTAGTTGATTTTTGATTAACATCAAATGTATATTGATTTTTTTCTAATAAACGAATTGTTTTTTCTGTAAGTACTGGGTATTTTACTTCATCCATGATTTTTTGACTCCTTTTTATTTAAGTTTTAAAAATATTTTTAAATATTTTTTTAATTAAAATTTTTTTTAATGTATAATAAATTTTAACAAAAAAAAAAATAACAATGTAGACTTTTTTTTTTTATAAAGCTTATTATTTTTATACATTAAGGTTTTGAACTAAATACATTTTTTTATTTTTAATTTCAATAATGCATCCAACAGGAGTTGAACCTGTGAATTCGCCAATTATGAGTTGGGTGCTTTAACCGTTCAGCTATGGATGCTACTTTTTGTAATAAAAAAATTATTTCTTTATATATTATACTATTTTTTTTTTTATATCCAATAAAAAAA